CACGCATTACTCACCCGTCCGCCACCGGAAACACCACTTCCCGTTCGACTTGCATGTGTTAAGCATGCCGCCAGCGTTCATCCTGAGCTAGGATCATACTCGCTGTGAGAGTCATAGTTGCATTACTTATAGCTTCCTTTTTCGTGGACAAATTCCGAATTGTCTCTCATCGGCAGAACTTGTATCCATTAGCTTGGAGTTCACCTCCTGCAATATAATTATCCCTATCCTCTCATGTCAATCTAATGAGCCACGGAGAAAGCAGAAAGGCTCTAGGGATAATCAGACTCGAACTGATGACCTTCACCACGTCAAGGTGACACTCTCCCGCTGAGTTATATCCCTTCCCTCATCTGGAAAGAGAACAGATCCGAATATTCTACGGACCCCTTTGTGCTTCTTGCACCAAAATCCCACGGAAATTTTGGACCTTTAGTCAACATCTCTTTTCGTTTTCGAAGTTCTTCGAAGTTCTGATGTGTTTCCACACTTAAACCCCGGGATTTCGTTTTCTTAGGAATGTAGACAAGATTCATCACTAGAAAAAAGAGAATGGTAACATTGCCAAAATCCATCTTGTCTCTGACCGGTTGACCCTCTGCTTTCTCATGGTACAAGCCTCTTCCCAGCCTCACTTTTCTACCGGTCCACACAAGATGTATAGGACTGATGCCAGCAGTTCTTCACAGAAGAGAAAACTCACCGAGTCAGGATCACTAACGAATCGAAAAGAACTACCTTTGCAATTTGGCCATATTGCTATTCGCAAGACTTACGCAGTAGTCTGGTTCTATTGAGAAATCCCACATAGGTCATCCAAAGGATCTTGGACAAGCCATACCAATCAAACCAAAGCACGAAAGTCAAGATCTTTCATCAAATTGATTCCAAATCAAACAGTGCATAACCACACGGATAAGCTCACATTAACCCGTCAATTTGGAAGAATGATATATCGAGATATCAAGAAGATTCTAGTATGTAATAATTCCTAGTTCTCTATTTCTGCAAACACTGTACCTCAAAGAAAAAAGATTTTCATACTCTTTTTGACCGAAAAGGAAATCTGATTGATTGGTGTTTTCTTAGAACACAAAAACGTGCGAGACTGAATTAGTTCGAGGTACTGTTTGATCGGGAGAAAATAGAATGAAGAAAGAGAATAGAAAGATTCTCGAATAACAAAACAAATCCAAATTATTCTATCTACTTCCAAAGAATCGAACGAGAAGCCGTATGAGGTGCAAATCTCATGTACGGTTTTGTAGAGTGACAGTAAACAGAACTTGTCAACTTTTCCAATATCAACCCCAAAAAACCAAACTCTGCCTTACGTAAAGTTGCCAGAGTACGATTAACCTCCGGATTTGAAATCACTGCTTATATACCTGGTATTGGCCATAATTTACAAGAACATTCGGTAGTATTAGTAAGAGGAGGAAGGGTGAAAGATTTACCCGGTGTGAAATATCGCATTGTTCGAGGAACCCTAGATGCTGTCGCAGTCAAAAATCGTCAACAAGGGCGTTCTAGTGCGTTGTATATTCTTATCTAAGACTTGTATCATTTTATGATGTCATGTTAATTGCTAGAAACATGGGAAGTATATGGCTAACCTCATAACAAACGTTTTGTAAGGGGACTAGAGCAGGCTATCATCAAAAAAGTCTAAGGTTCAATAGTGAAATCATTTCCTAAGTTTTCCCGACTTTGTTTGTGTCAACAAACAATGAAATGAAAAATACCTTGACCTTTTTAGAACAGGTTTAAGTCAAATAGCAATGATTTTAAACAGTTTTTTTCTACACTCTAAACCTAAGGACTTGATCGTATAGATATGGAAAATACAAGATTTCCAGTCATAGCAAAAGAAAGAAAGGAAACGGATACTCAATGAAGAGTGAGTAAACATCATTAATATGCATAAATAATAGATTTCATCTATGCAGATAGAATCGTGTGGAAAGCCGTATTCGACGAAAGTTGTATGTACGGTTTGGAGGGAGATCTTTCGTACCAGGGATCCACCCTACAATATGGAGTCAAAAAGCCGAAAAAAAAGTGATTCATTTTTAGCCTTTATGAAAGAGATTTTAGAACCTTTTTTCAAACTCATGTCACGGCGAAATACTGCAAAAAAAACAAAAAGAACGGAAAAATCCGATCCGATTTATCAGAGTCGATTAGTTAACATGGTGCTTAACCGTATTATTAAACACGGAAAAAAATCATTGGCTTATCGAATTCTTTATCGAGCCATGAAACAGATTCAACAAAAGACAGAGAAAAATCCACTATTGGTTCTACGCCAAGCCATAAAGGAAGTAACTCCCCGTCTAATAGTAAAATCAAGACGTAAAAGCGGATCAACTTATCAAGTTCCCTTTGAAATAAAACCTAACCAAGGAAAAATACTAGCCATTCGTTGGTTATTAGAGGCGTCTCGAAAACGTCTGGGTCCAAATATGGAGTCCAAATTCAGTTCTGAATTGATAGATGCTACTAAAGGGAAAGGCAAAGCTATACGCAAAAAGGAAGAGACTCATAAAATGGCAGAGGCCAATAGAGCTTTTGCCGATTACCTTTAATCCATAATCCATAAAAAGGATCGAGATCGAACTAAGATCTAACTAAGACCTAGATCCTAAGATCTAACTAAGATCTTAGGATCTACCTATCCTGATTAGAAAAAAATTCTCGAATCAAGATTGATTATTCATCAAATCTTTTTGGAGATTGCAGGAAATTACTAATTCCTGATCTGACATGTACAAGCTGAAAACTTCATCTTCTTCTTCAATACTACCCTGAGATCATTTGGATGAAAGAGTTTCATTTGTTTCTCTTTTATGGGAGTTCTTCTGATGATCGATCGGATCTCTGATCAACAAAGGGGTCTGAAAAATACACAAAAGTAGAACTCTCCCAGAATTTGGATTCCGCTTATATCCCTTTATGTAGGATTTGGATGATTCAACCTAGACCTAGATGACCGATCGATATCAATACTCCAATACTCTATTTTTCTTTGTCATAGATTCTATATTCATTCCATATATCAAAATAAGTGCTCATAAGATAGATATCTACTTCATGGAATCCAATTCCCTTTCGGGATGCCTTGATGGTGAAATGGTAGACACGCGAGACTCAAAATCTCGTGCTAAAGAGCGTGGAGGTTCGAGTCCTCTTCAAGGCATACATAATATTTTCTATACATAATATTGATTCTTTTTGCTTATTATTATGGGATGGGCACAGATATGGATATTCTCTCAAGTAAAAGCAGAAAAATTCCTTTTTTTGTGGAAAAAAAGAAAGTATTCCGACGATTCTTTATATAATACGACCTGACTCCTTCCAAGGTCTACCGAATTGGAACAATGAATTCCAAAGCTCATTATGGTCAACATGGAAATATGTCCTATCTAGAATCGAATAGAGGACATATTTCCATGTTGAAAATCAAACTAAGACGTCTATCTATATCTATTCCGTTATTACAATAATTTCTTCTTGGAGTAGAAAACAACAACCTTTTCGGTTGTGTTTTTGTCTTCCATGATTGAGATCTCGGAATGAGGTATCTCTCTTCAAGTTCCGGATCTATCCAATCTTTCTAAAGAGGAGATGTGAAATCCTGTTGTCAAAATTAAGTGTTCAATTTCCTTTCCAAAAAGCCATTTAGTTTTCAACAATGTCTTTGTCATTTGATTCAATAACATTCTGTTAGAGAGGAACAGATTTAATAAATAATGATAACTCTCGGATAGAATATTAGAAAGAAAAAGTTCATTCGATACTGAACAAATAGTTTCAAGAGATCTTTGGCGAACAATTGCCAAGTCCCAGCGGTCACTCTGGCCTCGCGGATTTTCAATCAACCAGCGGTGATACAGAGTGAAAGGACTGTACATTTTTACAGGTAGAAATTGCGATTTCATACCCTTTCCTTGAATGCGTTGCAAAGCCTCGATATGGATTTCCCCCGGTTTAGAAGAAAAGGAAACCTTTTTTTTCTTCTTTTTGATAAAAACGTTTGATTTTTTTTTTTTTTTTAAATCTTTTAAATAATTAGCAACAAAAGCTTCTTGAATAGCAAGGTCCTTCGTCAAAAAACTAAATCTACGATACACATCTTTGAATAATACTGGTTTGAAAAGTGGTTCTTTTTTGGGTTCCATTTTTATTAAACGGGCATAGGCTCCACGATTATAAAGCCTTTCCACCATTTCTTCATTGGAAATGATTAAAGGGTCTAAAAACAAAAACAAAAAGTCCGGATCCTCCTCTTGGATTAGGAAGGAATCCAAAACAACCCGTTTTCTGCAAAATAGCACTGGTTTAATATAAGATTGATATTGCTTTGATTTATATTGCTTTGGATATTCCATTGGATATCCATAATAATTCCTGAACGGTTCCAAATACTCTTCCAATGATAGATTTTTCAAATCCAACCGTAGTTTTTTGATCTCCTCCTGGTACTTAATATACTTCGATGGACGATAAATTTTGAACTTCCTAGACTTCAACTGGAGCACACGAATACGATTTTCAATCTTTTCCGCTAAGGTCTCCCTTTCTTGAAACATTCTGATCTGCTCCGGCAATCCCAACTCATTGAGTGTTTTTAGTTTTAGACGATCAAATCGATTACTGCGAAGAAAACTAAGACGCCAGATCCTAGGATACAAAACCAACGATTTCTCGAATTCTTCTTCCTTTTGGAGTTTAGCTTCTAGACATATTTCATTAACTAGAGACGAAAACCCTGTTTGCATCGTATACTGATGATTTCTCGTTTTGCGCTGAGGAGCAAATGGTGGGATTTGATTCTTATCAGACTTACCTCGACATATTCCTAACCATGGAAACTCCACCAGAAGACTTTCTAAAAGACTAGAAGCTAGATGGAAATCATCTTCAACGATTCTATCGAGAGGAGTCCAATTCTCTTGATTTGGTCCCGATATCATAAACCAAGAATCCCGAGCTGCTGATCCAGCCAAACAACCCAAAATATGGGGGAGTATTGTGAATTCCTTTATAGTTGTTTCGGCAATCGAAGGTTCTAAATACCATTTAGACAAATAATAAAATTTTTTCTTCCATAAATCCCTTGCCAAAGGTACAGGAGAAGATTTCGTTCTAAGTGTAGTTTGTAGAATAGCCTTTCCTACCTTATAGGGAAGTCTTTCGTGATGTTTTAGAACGGATACAGAACCCTGATCTCTAGATTCCAAACTCCAAGTTTGTCTATAAAGAGACAATTGAAGTGTCTTAGTGTCTATAACGGATTTTGTTCGCAAACAACTAAACGCTACGGCTTCATTGACAAGTTCTACTAGGTCTCGTGCCATATAACCTATGGTTCTAGATCCAAAATCATCGAGATAGAACAACTCTTTTTTCAAGTCAAATCCTTTGCTACGTAAAAGAATAGGAAATTCTTTTTTTCGTTGGGGGGTAAGAAGCATTCGAATATTGATGAATTGACTAAATCGATTTAAAGTCAGTAGAATTGGATCCACTTTTCTAGGATCATGAGTCGAAGCAATCAAAACAATATTTCTTCTACTAAGAAAAAGATTCTCATCATAGTTCTTCTCCATAAACTCGATTAAGTTACAAAGCAACACACCCGTCTTGGAGAATTTATCCATTTTTAAGGCAGAAATGCGATCAATCTTTTGCTTTATATCTATGGGAGAAGTGCGATGTTTCTCTTTCTTTTCTAGTACGGTAGAAAAGCGATCAATCTCTTTCAATACGGTATAAATATCAGTCCGTGCCATTTGATCAATGCTTGGGATCCATAATATGCAAGGAGACATTACTTCTGCCATTTTCAAAATCTGTCGGAATTGGGGGCAAGTTTTATAACTAGAAAATAACCAATCCAGATTGACTTTTATTAAAGGAACATAAGAGTCTGCTGCTAGACTTTGGACCAAATAGGATCGACTGGTTTCCTCAGGACCTATCAGTAAAATCCCTTTGGAAAGGGATGGTCCTAAAAATAAAGGAGTTTTTCTAGCTTTAGAAAATATGTTTTGGTTAGATTTGGCAATCTTATGATAAAAAGCAAGGAAGACCCTTTTTTCTGCTAAACAAAATGAATTGAACCTGTAATTCATTAGATCTTTTTGAAAAATGTCAGCTAAATATCGTAAGTACATAAACCCCGGCTCTTCCGTGGTTTGATAACCTTCGTAGACAGGATGCCTGTAGGTCAAATTCGATTCAAATCGGGAGAGGTCTTTTTCTGTTCTTATAATCAGAAATACACTTAAGGTCTCTTTTTTCTTCTCTTCCTCTTTCTTATATTTAGATTCCACCTCTTCCTTTTTCTCAACATCAAAAGCTCGAATACCAAGACTTGTTAATCTACCTTTTACAGCCAATGCTTCTTTTCTGTTACGGGGGGGCCTTCTGACTACGAAGTTGGATTCTGTTATTAATCGATCGAATGCACGCGGATTCTTCTTTTGACTCATTAGTGGAAACAGATAAGTCTGTCTAAGCCTCAGCAACCAAAACCATTCCAAGGGGCTTGACAAAAAGCAAACAATTTTCTTCAAATATCTTAAGGTGAACCAAAAAGTCAACTTTTTTTTATATTGAAAAGTATCCAACTGCGTCCAAAAGGTTTCCTCCTTCTCAGCCGCTATAGTAACAGGAGAAGAATTATATATAAACGTTTTACCCTTTTTATTAGAAGTAGAAGAATCAGAATAAAAATTTCCCAACGAATAGAAATTAGCAATAGGAGAAGGGAAGAGTCGTTTTACCCAATCAGGTTTTTCCGAAAAATCCTCCGGGTAATCATATCTTTTAAAATCCTCCGGGTACTCATAGCTATCAAAATCCTCCGGGTACTCATAGCTATTAAAAGTATCAAAATCCTCCGGGTACTCACAGCTATTAGAAGTATCAATAGCAGCCAAACGAGGACCAGTACTAGTACTTCTTTCGAAGATTTGTTTGACCAACTCCAACAACTCCTGTTTTACCAAATCGGAACGTTCGAACCATTCCGGTCTAACAATTTTTTTTGAGAAATCCTTCGATAAATCCACCTTCTTCAAACCCCTCCACTTCCAACTTTTCGGTTCCTCTATGAATTTTTCTACTTTTTTCCTAAGCACCCACCATTGTATTACCGAACCTAAATCCAGATCGAATATGAACTCGAGAAAATTGAACTGTATCAGTAAAGAAATCCAGTTGAAGAAAACAACGAAAAAATATGGAAAAAGGAAAAACACAAGGACGAACCACGAAATAACGATCCAAGAATCCCCATCCTTGCTAGCTAATCGCAAAAGTTTCCATATCGACGACCTTTCTTTGAGGAATTTGTCGAACACAAGCTCCCCGGAAGACACCAACAAAGAGACAAACTCATTCAGAAACAAGATCCGAAACCGAAGTGAAAGTCGAATCCTTCGCCAAATCCATTGTAATTTGGATTGTAGAATGAACCATAATGCATGAGAAAGTACCCGCAAGATATTCAATTTATGCCTAATATCTTGCCAAATAGATACAACTTGGTCATAGCTATATAGCAATATATCCGGAAAAGTATCGAAAAGTGTATCCCCAAAGTCTTTCCACCATACAGAAGTAAAAAACCATGGCATATACGTTTGGAGCAAAATCCATTTGGAAAAATGAGTATCGATCCTATAGATCTCTTGTTTCTTAACAAGTTCATGGAAAAAATGCGGTGAATGTGAATGAAATGAGAAATTTTTTCGTTTCTCTTTCCATAAATTCCAAAGCTTATCTATGGCTTTGTTTTTTGTTATGTTTTGAAAACTCTCTGTTAAACTAGATTTGTCAAACACGTCTGGAATCTGATGAAGCATTTCCTGGTTCTTTTTCGGAAAGATTTCCGAAAGTAAATCATCTTGATAAGATTGAGTTTGAACCAAACTCATGTCTGAACTGACATTTTTCAGATACTGATCGAGGTTGTTTTCTTCAAAATAAGATCTATGGAAATTTTCCAAATTGACTATTTGGAATCTTGTTAAAGGCATTGTAGAAATCTCGTCGATCGAGGAAATATCTCTCTTGTCACGAACAAATGGATTCCATCGAGTTAATAACTTGTACAAGTCATATATAAATACATACGTTTTGTCACCACTTCGTTGTAAATACTTAGGTAAGAATATGTTGGATACTTGTGACTCTATGAGTGAAATAGCCTCTTTCTCCGAGTGAACAGATCTTATTTCACCGAGCGACAAAGAAAACAAATTGTTGTGGGGGGGCAGAAGATGGAATAATTGTGCATATGTAAGATTCTTGTTGCTATGAATCCTTTCCTCTATATAAGAAGGTAATCTTTTCTTATAATTGGACCGAGGACGATGTAAATAATCGAAAAATTGGAATGTATTTGCTTTGTCAAAAGCAACTCTCGATGAGCTTTGATTCGAGAGTTTTACGGGATTCAACCAACTGTCTCGTTCGTTATATATCGTCGAAAAATTCGTGTTATCCAACAATTCCATGCGATTATTTTCATTATCAAAAAAGTCCATAATCCATGTATGAATCGGTATCTCATTCCAAACAAATTGTGCTATTGTTCCTTCATCGATCTTCGAGACTTTTGTCTGGTTATCCAACCACTGTATTTTGGGTTTAACGATTTGAATAAGAAATTCTCTAAACCACCAATGATAGACTATTATGTCCTCAGGGTCGCACTGAGAAAGGAAAATATTCAAATCCGAAATGAGTTTATCAAAAAAAGGAGAAATGGCGCTGTAAATGTCGATGTTGTTCCAGAAGTTATTCAATTCCGTTTCTTCAGGAGCGGAAAACAGAATCGAAGCAATATTAATCAATATTTCTTTATTTTTCTTGCCTAATTCCTTTGGATCGAAGCAAACAAGACGATTCGAATAGTTTTGCAAGTATTCAAATTGATCGGACCTTTTATATACATGCAAATTCCAATTGATATATTTCGAGAATCTAATAATCAAACAATCCAACCATTCTTTCTGACCTTTTCTCCAATTTAATGAATGCTGGTTCATTGTATTTTTAGTTCCTTTATTCCAAATTGGAATAATGTCATCTATTGGAAATATCCAAACGTGATTGCGCGTGTTTCGGGATGTATTTTCCAAAAGCCCGTATGGGAGAATCGAGACGATTTGGTTTATTATCTTCCTTTTTCTTCTGTGGTGGAAGATCTGATTCCAGAATCTCTTATAAGGAATTTCATAAGAAAGATGCGGAGTTTCTATATCAAAGGCAAATGTCTTAGCAGAAACCCGGCTAGGATTAGTCAGTGATAGAGTGAATCGATCTGTTCTTTTTAGAACGATTGGTTTCAATCGACAAAAATGGAAAAGGAGCTCTTTGCAGAATGAAGAAAAAAATAGATTCAATCGACTACAAAGGAATTGGTTTATATCCCTCTGACTGTGTCTAATCATAGTACATCCGGGATCTGGTGAAATAGCCAATTTCGAGGAAGGATTTGGAAAATCCGTTTTGATCTTCCAGAAATCCACTCTCCTATTCCTTTCTAACCCCCTAAAATATTGAATAACATTTCGTTGTCTTTTCCAACGTTGGAAATTTTCCATGGGAGTGGTACGAGAAGCCATACATTCATCGATTGACAATATGTCAAAAACAGAATAACGAATTGATTTTGTCCAATTCTCAATGAATCTTTTCGTTTCTTTTGGAAACGAATTCTCTTTTATATACCTTTTGTCTTCTTTCAATACTTCTTTCGGCCAAGAGATTGGAGAATTCCCTGGACACGTGTCATATCCTGAATTTGCACTAATGGGATCGGAACGGTCTATGGATCGATTCGAAAATCTTTCCAATTGGCTAGATTTTTGAAACAAAAAAAGATGCGAAAAAATCCACAAATTTCTAGTGAAATTGGCTTCCGATGTTTCATTTCGAAAGTGCGTGGAGCCATGTATAATAGGAAATAGATTGATCGAATATAAATTGTTTCTTTCAACCAGACTTTTCTTTTTTAGGTTATAGATAAAGACTGGTAATGTAAGTAATACTAAAATTTGGGCTTTGCTTTTGGAACTACAAATACGTAGCTCCCGTAAAAGTAACGTACTGATAATTCGAAAGTCAAAGAGCTTAATAAGACGTTCTCGATGGGACAAAATTTGAGTGAAAAATCTCACCAAAATTGATTCGGTCCATGAATTAAAATTCAATAAAGAGCTTTGTACTCTTTTCAATTGTAGCCACCAGGTCAAGAGGCACCCGGGCTCTCTTGGACTTTTTTCTAAGTTTATCTCTTCTTCTAAGTTTATCTCTTCTTCTAAGTTTATCTCTTCTTCTGAAATAACCAATCTGCTTTTTTGTTCTTGTCTCATAGGTTTTTGCCCTCTTTTCTTTTCTAATTCTATATTTTCTTATGTGAAGGATAGATCCTTATCTATTTTATTTTATTAATATGGATAGATCCCTATCAATTCCATAGTTTCTTTTAAACTATTGTCTAAATTTTTAGAAAGGTTTTTTACTTTTACTTCTTTCCTCGCGCTTCATCAAACTCGCGTCAACCACGACCAATTTTGTTCTGTTCGTTTGAGAAAGTCAACCTTTTGTTCTGGCCCGGGCGAACGACGGGGATTGAACCCGCGCGTGGTGGATCCACAATCCACTGCCTTGAGCCACTTGGCTACGTCCGCCCCATAAAATCTATAGAATCGAGATTCTTTTCAAGAAAAGAGTTTCGTTGTCCGTCCCGTCAATCAACTACCATTGGAATGTGGATGGGTTGACAACCAGGAAATCCAAGTGTTGCAAGATCGGTAACCAACTCCCACTTTCAAACAAAACACGTTTTTCAGTTGCATACTTCTGAAAAATGTCTTTTGATTTTAGCATGATTGGAGGAATTTCTGAGAATTACTTGGCTATCCTTCAAATCTGAGTCGATAATATGAGTATTCTCGAAGTATTATCGAATGATTTGATTATTCCGGATGATCTTTCTCTAGCATCCATGGCTGAATGGTTAAAGCGCCCAACTCATAATTGGCGAACTCGCAGGTTCAATTCCTGCTGGATGCACAAGAAATGCAATATCTAATCTATCCAAATCCTTCTTGGATAGGTATATATCCCAATTAAAACAGTACACAATTCCATATAATGTGGATACAAACAAAGACAGACAAAGAAGGAACCAAACCTCTCTTCTTAGAGCTTGCTTAGAGAGGTTTGGTACTTTTAAACAAAAAAAACATCACAAATGTTAACCATCTATGGAATTCAATTCCACTGATGCTAAGTCAAGAGGGAAATTGTGAGCATTTCGCTCATGCATAACTTCCATACCAAGATTAGCACGATTGATTATATCAGCCCAAGTGTTAATTACACGACCTTGACTGTCAACTACAGATTGATTAAAGTTGGCCTGTGATTCTATTCCACTTTTCTTTGATTCTATTCCACTTTTCATATATTATTAGAATTATTAAAGATTTTTTATTAGAATTATTAAAAATTTTCAAAAATGAATAAAAAAAAGACTGTTACTTCTACATATAAAAAGGAAGTTCTTCGATGTAAGAAATTAACGTCTGGAAAACATCATCGTTGCAAGGGACGTAATAATAAAGGAATTATTACAGTAAAACATCGAGGAGGAGGTCATAAACGCCGTTACCGACAAATTGATTTTAAAAGAAAAGAAAAAGACATACCGGGAAAAATTGTAAGCATAGAATATGATCCTAACCGAAATGCTTGTATTAGTCTGGTACACTATAGAAACGGAAAAAAAGCTTATATTTTATCCCCTAGAGGAATAATGCTTGGAAATAAAGTTTTGTCTGGTCCAAAATCTCCTATTTTAATTGGAAATGCCCTACCTTTGAGTGCGGTGTGAATTATAAATTGATGTCATCGGAATCAACCGATTAGGTTTACAGCAAAACTTAACAATCTATCACTAATCCAACAAAATTTTGTGGATAGACCTTCAAAGGGAAACTGAGGAGGTATAACAGCAAGTGATTGAGTTAAATAGATATTCTTTTTGACTCCAAAGAAATGATAATATGGAGAAGACTTAGTTGTCTAAAGCATAAAAAAAAGGGGCACCTCTTGTTCAAAAAGAACAAAAAAATAATTTTTGATTTGATGGTCAAAGACAAATTCAAAGCTATATGATGGTACAAAAAATCAAATATAATAATAATTGATGCCTCCTACGTTATCATAAATTTTGCATGATTTTATAAAGTCACTCAATCTGAATGCTACATAAAAAATAAGCCAGATGATGGATAGAGAGACCTAGGATGTCAGGAAGGAGAACGGAAAAGCTTCTCCTTTTTCTTCTTTTTATATATATACAAAAATCATCCAGAAAACTGTATGCCCCGAGAGAGGCTTGTACAGCTTGGGAAGGGATTTTTATTGATTCAAATAAGAATCTACTTCAACCAACATACCTGTGGGTACAACTATACACAATATAGAAGCAACATTAGGGAGAGGAGGACAGATAGCTAGGGCCGCAGGCACTCTAGCCCAGCTTATTGCAAAAGAAGGTCGATTCGCCTCGTTAAGATTGCCTTCAGGAGAAGTTCGTTTAATACCTGACAACTGTTCAGCAACAATTGGACAAATAGGTAATACTCAGTCGAGTAACAAAACTTATGGTAAAGCCGGTTCTAAGCGTTGGGTAGGAAGAAGACCAGAAGTACGAGGAATAGCTATGAATGCTCTAGACCACCCTCACGGTGGTGGTGAAGGTAGAAGCTCAATTGGAAGAAAAAAACCTGCAACACCCTGGGGTCATTGTGCACTTGGAAAAAAAACCCGAAGAAAATTCAGATATAGTGATACTTTTATACTTCGGCGTCGAATAAATCAAAAAAATTCAGGTTAAAAGGAAATACTTGTCTATGGATAAAAAGAAATACTTGTCTATGGAATATTCAAGATCAAGAAAGAAAAAAAAAAGTTTAAAAAAAGTTTTTGCGGATACACCAAAAAAAAAAAAAGAAGCTTTTGTTGCTAATTATTTATTAAAGAAACTAAAAAAACTAAACATAAACAGAAAAAAACTAAACATAAACAGAAAAGAAAAAAAACTAATAGTAACTTGGTCTAGAGCATCTACCATTGTACCCGAAATGGTGGGTTATACTATTGGTGTTCATAACGGTAAAGAACATCTACCTATTTATATAACAGAGAGTATGCTATATCACAAATTAGGAGATTTTGTACCTACTCGAGTTTTTCCGGAACATCCGAGCAAAGACCCGAAAAATCCGAACAAAAACGAAAACAAAATAAAACGAGACAACAAAACTCGAAAACGAGACAACAAAACTCGTCATTAAAAAATTTTTATAGGGTGAAGCGTTCATGAAAACTTCAACAAATAAGCCCAATGAAGAAGTACGGGCTTTTGCTAAAAATATAAGAATGTCTGCTCATAAAGTGCGTCGAGTTATGGATCAAATTCGCGGACGTCCTTATGCACAAGCATATATTCTGCTAAAATTTTTGCCGTATAAAGCATGTTATCCCATATTCCAACTGCTCAATTCGGCAGCGGCGAATGCTAAAAACAATATGTCTTTCAAAAAAGAATTATTTGTTAGTAGAGCAGAAGTCAATGAAGCTACTTCTTCAAAAAGATTTCATTTTAGAGCTAAGGGGCGTTCTTTTTGTATAAGGAAACAAACTTGTCATATAACTATTGTATTAAAACAACTTCCGGAACAATAGAAATTTTTCCATAGAATCTGAAAAGGAAAAGAAATGGGTCATAAAGTAAATCCGCTTGGCTTTAGACTTGGTATAACTCAAAAAAATCATTCTGTTTGGTTTGTAAAAAAAAGACTTTATCCTAAAATCTTTCAAGAAGATGTAAAAATACATAAAAGCATCGAGAATTATTTCCAAAGACATCAACAAAATTCTTATCTAGGAATTGCGCGGATAGAGATTGAAAGAAAGGTAGATTTAATTAATGTAATTATATTTACAGGATTTTCTAGTTTTTTAAATAAGGAAAAGGGAAAAATTTCGAGCTTAAAAAACGAAATAAGACAAAATCTTGGTACCAAGAAAAAATTGAATGTTAAAACAGAAATACTAAAAAAACCTTACCAAAACGCAAAAATTCTTGTAGAATTTATTGCTTCACAACTGGAAAAGAGAGTTGCAGTTAAAAAAATATTACAAAAAGCTGTTGAACTAGCCCAAAAAGAGGATATAGAAGGTATTCGTATTCGAATCGCGGGCCGCCTTGGGGGAAGAGAAAGGACTCGTAAGACAAAAAAAAAAATAGGCAGAGTTACTTTGCAAACACTTCGAGCTGAAATGAACTATTGCTCTTATACAGTTCGAACAATCCACGGAACATTAGGAATTCAACTTTGGATCTTCATGAAAGAACAATAAAAAAAAAAAGAACCGGTAAGTTGTCATTAACTATGTAAGATTAAATAGAAATGAAATTATTTTGTAACAAAGTATGCTATGCTTAGTGTGCGACTCGTTGAACTAAGCTTCTTATTTTCCGTTGAAAAAAACCTGCAGGTAGGTTTACGTACATTACCAAAAATCCACAATAAGTTTGTTGTTTATTTATAGAACTTATTGGTTTTTGATTTTGAGTGGGATAATACTAAAACTTTTTTACACGAAAGTTTCTGGAAGAAAAAGTATGCTTTCATGAAGCAAAAAAGCTTTTTGATAATATGGAAAAGATGGAAGAATGAAATATTTCATCCAGATCCAGTTTTTATTGTATGGTTAATCCTCTACTGGACAGTGTGATAAAGCAAAGTCAAATTCATTAAAAATAGAAAAAAGGAAGAACTTTGAATTGATAGGAACTAAGTCAATCCATTCTAGAAAAAAATGAAATAAAGTTCCACTGTAGAATAAAAACCTAAGCATTGTTTTTTTTAGAAGCTATAGAAACGATGGAACTTTGACTCCTGTAAAATAGAAATGTTCTGCAATCTTCGGGTAGGATGGCGAATGAAACCAAAAGAGAACTTAGTTGATTCTAGATGATCTTTAGGTCTCTCTAGAAAATCAAAATTGAAAAAGAGTCCATATTCGCCTGTGAATTTCTTTTTCTATTATAGATTATAGAAAGTACTTAATTCACAAGGAGCCGGACGAAAAGAAACTTTCATGTCCGGTTCTGAATTAGCGAAAGGAACAAAAATTCTTGACAATCGACTATAACCCCAAAAAAACAAAATTTCGCAAACAACATAAAGGAAGGTTGAAAGGAGTATGTTCTCGCGGCAATCGTATTATTTTTGGTAAATTTGCTATTCAAGCACTTGAACCAGCTTGGGTTACATCTGGACAAATAGAAGCAGGACGCAGAACAATTACTCGTATTGCTCGACGGGGTATAAAAGTCTGGATACGTTTATTTCCAGACAAACCAATTACAAAGAAAAGCGCAGACACGCGTATGGGTTCTGGAAAAGGTGATCCAAAATTCTGGGTAGCTGTTGTAAAACCGGGTCGATTACTTTATGAGATGGGTGGAGTACCTGAAAATGTAGCACGAAAAGCTGCTCAAATTGTAGCGTACAAGATGTGTATGCGTACTCGATTTTTGAAGACTTAGGCTGTAATCATACAAAATCTTGGTTAGAGAAAAAAGAAGGTTTCTGGTCTACGATTTAGTAGATCTTCCTTTCTTTTTTTTTTCCTTATTTTACACTACTTCTAATATACTAACAAAATCAATCTTTTTGGAGGAAAAATGATTCAATCCCAAACTTATTTGAACATTGTCGATAATAGCGGAGCGCGCAAAATAATGTGCATTAGAGTTGTAGGAGCAAGTTATCAAAGATACGCTCATATTGGAAATGTAATCATCGCTGTCATTAAAGAAGCAGTTCCCAATACAAAAATGGAAGAATCCGAAATAGTTAGAGCAGTAATTATACGTACTTCGAAAGAATTCCAGCGTGATGATGGAATGAGAATACGATCCGATGATAATGCCGCTATTATCATTGATCAAAAAGGAAATCCAAAAGGAACTCGAGTTTTTGGTCCAGTTCTTCAAGAACTGAGACAATATAATTTTACAAAAATAATTTCATTGGCCCCCGAAGTATTATGAGTACTGATAAGTCATAGAAAAGCCTCAGGCATATCTTTTTTTGAAAAAAAAAACATGTTTTTTTGTGACAAAAAAAATTCAGCATGGATACTATTGCTAATCTAATAACGTCTATAAGAAATGCCTACATAGTAGATAAAAAAATCGTTCGAGTAACTGCTACTCGAACTAACGAAAATATCGGAAGAATTCTTTTACAAGAAGGCTTTATCAAAAGTATTAGAGAACATAAAGATGGACAAAAATCTTTTTTAATTTTCACTTTAAAATATAGGAAAAAAAAAGAAAAAAGAATTACCCTAAAACGTATTAGCAAACCTGGTCGAAAAATTTATTCGGATTTTCCGAACATGCCTAAAGTTTTAGGCGGAATGGGCATTGCAATTGTTTCGACTTCCCGGGGAATCATGACAGATCGAGAAGCTAGACAAAAAAAAATAGGAGGGGAAATTTTATGTTATGTGTGGTAAAACATCTGTATTTAAGATATCTTTATTTATTTTATTTATTCTATTTATTCTATTTATGTATCTATAAAGATAAACATAACGTTGTTTTCTTTATTCTCTTACACTTATCTTTAATTTTTTATTGTATTAAAAAAACCAATATGCATAAACACAAAAAAGACGTCATTGAAATGGAAGGAATAGTTACTGAAGCGTATCCTGCTGGTCTTTTTAAAGTCTTATTGGACAATCAAAAAACTGTTTTAGCTTATATTTCGGGCAAGATTCGACAAAAGAAAATACTAATATTAGTGGGGGACAGAGTTAAGGTTGAATTCCATATTTCTGATTTAACGAGAGGACGTATAACTTATAGATTTAGGGAAAAAAAAAGATCCTAAAAGTTGAAAATAACTGATCAACTTAGGGACAAACTTTTAAAAGCATATAAAAAGTTTAAGATTTCAGCAAAATTAATACTTTTTATGAGAAAAAAATAGATTATATTTTTGATGATAATATTGATTCAATAACAACTCGGAGGACAAAAAACATGAAACTGCGCGCTTCTGTTCGAAAAATTTGTTCCAAATGTCGACTAATTCGTAGAGGAAAACGTCTTTATGTCTTTTGTGTCAATGCAAGACATAAGCAAAAACAGGGTTAATCTTTTTTTTCTCAAACATACTTCACTAAAATAGATATATCTCCCCCTTTTATGCAATTATTTGGATTTGGTAGAAATAGAAATAAAACGAGTGTATCAATATGGTAATAATGAAACCCAGACTTTTGAATAGTTTCCGTGGATATAGATATAGATATAGATATAGATATGGATATAGACGGAAAAAGCCGGAAATACGTAACATAGACAAGGGTATTATTCACATCCTAGCAAGTTTTAACAATACCATTATTACCGTTACAGATGTAAAAGGACATGTCATTTATTGGTCTTCTGCCGGTGCTTGTGGGTTTAAAGGTCCAAAAAAAGGTTCAGCTTTTGCTGCTCAGAAAGCAACTGAAAGCGTAATTTATAGAGTAGTTATTAAACGGGCAGCCGTACTAATAACTGGTTGTGGTAAAGGGCGAGACGCAGCATTACGTGTAATTCAACATAATCGCATACCTATACGCGCTGTAGTTGATATAACTCCCAACCCACATAATGGATGTAGACCTCCTGCCAAAAGACGTGTATAATAGAAGAGAAGAGAGGATTTTTAAGAAAAAAGAAACTTATGGATTGGAATAAAGTAAAAACTTCGGATTCCTTGCCACAATGGAAGTGTTTGGAATACCGAGTAGAAAGTAAGCGTTCTCATTACGGTCGTTTTTCCTTATCTCCACTTTTGAGAGGTCAAGGTGGTACAATAGGTAGTGCATTACGAAGAACTTTACTTAGAGACGTTGAAGGAACAAATGTTACACATGTAAAATTTTTTAACAAACGTGTTAAACATTTATTTTCTTCTAGTACTATATTAGGCATTGAAGAATCGGTTCACGATATTATCATGAATCTAAGAGAAATTGTTTTTAGATGTGAGTTGCACGGAATTCACAAAGCTTACATTTATACTGTTGGGCCTAAAAATGTAACTGCTCAAGATATAATATTACCGCCTTTTATCCAAATTGTCGATGGTACCCAACATATAGCTAGTATTACTAAACCAATTCATTTACATGTAACTTTAAAAATTGAAAAAAATTGGGGAGAGACAACGGAATCCATACATCCTATCACTAAGTATTTTACTAGGTATATTCCTACAGAAATTTTTTATATGCCTGTTCGATCCGTGACCTATAATGTTTATTTCTATAAGGATGAATATGATATTCATATATATGATATACTCATTTTCGAGCTATGGACAAATGGAGAACTAACTCCTAAGGAGGCCCTTTATGAAGCTTGTTGGAGGTTGATTGATTTAATCATCCCTTTGCTAGATGTACCTTTGCTACATGTAGAAGGAAGTGGGGTTAAGGAGTCTATTCCTCTACCTATAGTGAGTAATATGAATAGGACTCAAGAGGATTTGTTTGTCCAACATTTATTCATTGACCAATTAGGACTACCTTCGAAAATTTCTAAAAGTCTCCGGGAGTCTCATATATATAGAGTATCGGACTTTATGAATTACAGCCAACAGGATCTAAAAAATTTAGAGTACTCGAAAAAAGAATCTATCGAACAAACTTTGGAAATTTTACACAAATATTTTGGAATTAATCTAACCTTAAGAAAAGACTAAGGTTAGATTAATTCCATTTTGGCTTTTCGTCAAAAAACACTTTTCAAGAGAAAAATAATGGACAAAACAAGCATAAAAAAAAAGACGAAAAAATCCAAAGTTGTTTTTTTTTGGATATTTTTTTTTGGATATACAATTTAGAAAAGACCTAAGGTTAATGATTCCTCGATAGGTAAGACCGCTCCAAAACCTAACCAAAGCGATATTACAGTACCAATCAGGAATACGCTTGTAGCCACTGGACGACGAAAAGGATTTTGAAATTGATTCACATTCTCTAAAAAAGGTACTGTTAATAATCCAAAAGGAACTGAGGTCATTAAAAGCACACCGAAGAATTTATTTGGTACTGTACGAAGTATTTGGAAAACAGGGAAAAAATACCATTCGGGTAATATTTCCAATGGAGTTGCAAATGGATTTGCTGGTTCGCCTATTATCGATGGCTCTAGAACTGCTAAACCTACCGTACATGCAATAGTACCTAAAATAACTACTGGGAAAATATACAAAAGATCGTTAGGCCAAGCAGGTTCTCCATAATAATTATGTCCCATGCCTTTCGCTAATCGCGCTCTTAATACAGGATCTTTTAAATCAGGTTTCTTTGTTACTCCCATAATCCCTTTTCCTTTTATTATAAAAATTTTATCTATATGTTTAATCCTTTGCAAGGATAAAGAAAAAACCGAAGAACATTGTTTGCTCAAAACTAGTGAAACAACCAACATTCAAATCAACAAGAGGAGATTATTCTTTTTACTCTAAAAAAAGAAATTAGGTTTTAAATATTATAAAGGACCTGAGATACCCTGTTTACGAATCATTAGAAAATGCATTAGCATAAAGACAGCAGTAAGAAATGGTAATATAAAAGTATGTAAACTATAGAAACGAGTTAAGGTCGATTGGCCTACACTAAAACTTCCACGTAACAACTCTACCAAAGGAGAACCTATTACAGGAATAGCTTCGGGTACGCCTGTCACAATTTTTACTGCCCAATAACCAATTTGGTCCCAGGGTAAAGAATAGCCGGTTACACCGAAAGAGACAGTCAATACGGCTAAAATTACACCAGTTACCCAAGTTAATTCACGAGGTTTTTTAAATCCACCCGTGAGATAAACACGGAACACGTGTAAAATCATCATTAGAACCATCATGCTTGCTGACCATCGATGAATTGATCGAATTAACCAACCAAAATTGACTTCGACCATTATGTACTGAACGGAAGCAAAAGCTTCGGTCACAGTTGGACGATAGTAAAACGTCATAGCAAAACCAGTAGCCACCTGCACCAAGAAACAAGTTAATGTAATTCCTCCAAGGCAATAAAATATATTGACGTGGGGAGGAACATACTTACTAGTAATATCATCCGCAATCGCTTGAATTTCAAGACGCTCTTCAAACCAATCATATACTTTATCGAGATAGGGACCTCCCCCCCAAAAAAAAAGGCTGTACATGAAAATTTCCCTTCGTACAGCTTAAACAAAAAAACACAAAGAAAAGAATAGCTCAATACAAACAAAACCGAGAGTCAAAGGTGTTTTTGTATTGAGCTATTCTTTTCTTTGTCGGGGAATTGAAATTCCCTTTTCTCACGTCCCCACGTGATGCCAGAAATTCAAGTAGGCTCATTGAATAGCTAAGGCGATAGCTTTTAATTAGGCCTTTTGAACGATCTATTTTCCTATTTAACCTAGGATTTCATTGAAATTATAGAAATTTTCTTGTTGAGATCTAAATAGAACGAGTACCTTAAACTTCAGATTTCATTTCTACCCCGAAGAATTTTTCGATTCGCAAAAAGTTCTTTGGGTAAAAATTTTTTGAAATTATTCTTGGTTATTTGTTTTTTCCTAGTTGGAAAAATCCCGGTAACGAGGTGGAATTACATACTGGAAATCCTAGTTTAGATCTTTCTAAAAAAACGAAATATATCTATAAAAACCTCGTGCTTTAGAAATAAATGGGTTACTTTTAAACCCAACAAGGCAAGATTACAACAGACAAGTCTTCTGTACTATTAATAGATCGAATGGAACAAGACGCACACCCATGTTTTGGAAATCCTTAAAAATAAAGTTACACGATCAAACTATCGCAAAAAGATAACCTAAGCCGACTCGAATATCTCCGTTATTTTTTTTGAACAGTTTAGTTGGAGACCTGGTCCGGTTCTTTTTTTTGAAGTTTTTTTTTACCAACTAACAGAAATTCCGTTCAATAAAATAGAGGAATTATATATCTCCAATAAAAGAGATAGAAATATCGCAAATAAAACCATGAAAAAACCCATAAGAGGAGTAGTTCCCCACCCCGGAGCTACTTTGCCATATTCACTATTAAGTGGTTTTAAATAACTCCCTATCCCAGTTCTTCTTGGTCTGGTTCTGGAAGTCTCATTCACGGTTTGTGTAGCCATATATATTATCCTTTAATGAAAATCTGTTAACTTTGTATACGATGTATATTAGAATATATTCTAATATATGAATATTGTTTTCTACTAATACAGAAATTTGTTTTATCTTTTTAAATAACAATGGAAACTGCAACCTTAGTCACTATCTCTATATCTTGTTTACTTGTGAGTTTTACTGGTTATGCTATATATACATCTTTTGGACGACCCTCTGAACAACTTAGAGACCCGTTTGAAGATCATGAAGACTGATACTGAAGTGAAGTAAGTCCCTTTAAAGGGACTTACTTCATTCTACCTTTAAGGAAAGAATGAGAAGTTAGTTGGAAAATCCGAAAAATTATTTTCCTCCTTTAGTCGGAACTTTAGGCGGTTCTCGAAAAAAAATAGCGAAAAATATAATTCCTAAAGTTGATATCAATAGGAACGTATAAACCAATGCTTCCATAGATTCCACCATAATTTGTATAAAGATAACTTTCGTGCTATTTAATTTATATTGAAGTTGACAAAAATGGGCCCATATTTTATATTGAAGTTGACAATAATGGAACCACGATAGCTATAATGTATAATGATAGAGCAATTGAACAAAAAAAGGGGATTATAAAAGCGCTAGATGATATGATGATGATGATGATAGAGCATGATGATGATGATGATGATGATGATGATAGAGCATGATGATGATGATGATGATGATGATGATGATGATGATGATGATAGAGCGCTACGTTTAAATTAACCCCTAAATAAGTTCAATTGCTCTATCCCGGCCGGTTTTTTATTTTCACGGGATTTTTTTCATTTATGGTAACTTGCAATACTCATACCCTTAAGGTAAAGGGTTCAAATTCTGTCTTCGCATTTATTTTTTTATTTTCACGGGATTTTTTTCATTTATGGTAACTTGCAATACTCATACCCTTAAGGTAAAGGGTTCAAACCCTGTCTTCGCGTGAGCAAAAAGAAAATCCTCCAAAATGGAATTAATTCCTCTGAAATAAAGATCCAAAAAAAGATCTATCATACGACTTGTCTTTTCGTAGTTGGATCTCCTATTTTTTGGAATGCTCCAAATTCTACTTGAATATCTAGTTCTGGATCAATACCAGCAAAGATGTCTCGGAATAGAGTTCTAGCACCATGCCAAATGTGTCCAAAAAAGAAAAGAAGAGCAAAAGTAGCATGTCCAAAAGTAAACCAACCCCTGGGACTACTACGAAAAACACCATCTGATTTTAAGGTAGCACGATCTAATTCAAAAATCTCACCCAATTGAGCACGTCGCGCATACTTCTTCACTATGGCGGGATCACTAAAACTTACCCCGTTAAGTTCCCCACCATAAAATTCAACAGTTACACCAACTTGTTCCACACTATACTTGGATTCTGCTCTTCTAAAAGGAATATCTGCTTTGATAACTCCCTCTTTATCTACCAGAACGACAGGAAATGTTTCAAAAAAAGTAGGCATACGCCGTACAAAAAGCTCATTTCCCTCTTTATCTTTGAAAATAGGATGTCCCAACCAACCAACAGCTATTCCATCTCCATTATCCATCGCGCCTGCTCGGAATAAACCTCCTTTAGCTGGATTGTTACCAATGTAATCATAAAAAGCGAGTTTTTCGGGAATTCTAGACCATGCTTCGGATAGACTCAAATTTTCAGCCAAACCTGCCTGAACTCTTCGATCTATTTCTTGTTGAAAGTATCCTTGATCCCATTGATAACGGGTCGGTCCAAATAATTCGATTGGAGTTGTTGCAGACCCATACCACATGGTGCCGGCAACAATAAAAGCTGCGAAAAACACAGCAGCAATACTACTAGACAGAACTGTCTCAATATTTCCCATACGCAACCCTCTATACAAACGTTGAGGAGGACGAACACTGAGATGAAATAGACCTGCTATTATGCCCAAAAGACCTGCTGCAACATGATGAGACGCTATTCCTCCCGGAACAAAAGGGTCAAATCCTTCAGCTCCCCAAGCCGGACTTACAGGTTGTATTTTTCCAGTAAGCCCAAAAGGGTCAGACACCCATATTCCAGGACCGTACAATCCTGTGACATGAAAAGCTCCGAATCCAAAACAAGCTACTCCTGAAAGAAATAAATGAATACCAAAAATTTTTGGTAAATCTAAAGAAGGTTTACCTGTCCGTGGATCCGAAAAAATTTCAAGATCCCAATACACCCAATGCCAGGTTGCTGATAAAAAGCACAAGCCAGAAAAAACAATATGGGCTCCGGCCACGCCTTCGTAACTCCAAAGACCTGGGTTAGCTATAGGTTCTCCAGTAATACTCCAACCACCCCAAGATTCTTTTATTCCTAAACGAGTCATAAAAGGTAAAATAAACATACCTTGTCGCCACATAGGATCAAGAACAGAATCAGACGGGTCAAAAACAGCTAATTCGTACAGAGCCATTGAACCGGCCCAACCAGCAACTAAAGCCGTGTGCATTATATGTACAGCTATTAATCGACCGGGATCATTCAAGACAACAGTATGCACGCGATACCAAGGCAAACCCATTGAAATACCCCTTTTTTTCTTTTCTTTAAAAAAGCCAAAAAGTAGAAAAGATTGAACTTTTTTACATTAGGATTAGATTAGATTTTCTAATACAACAAAGTTTTGGATACCAGGTTCTTTTTTGGATATTGAACCCCTGGTTCTATGTTTGCATGTTCTTGATGCTACCCTACCCTATAAAACTTAGGTTGATTCAAATTTATCTTGAAATGCGCCTGTTTTTGGGAACAGATAGGAAAAGCCAAGATATAGTAATCTCATTTATATATATATTATATATAGTAGAAAAAGGGAGGCTTGGGTCCAAGTGATAGAAAAAAATTTTAGAATTATTAAACTTATATGAGGAATCTTATATGAGGAATTATTGAAATTGAACTTATATGTTGTAATTTACTGTGAAAACTTAAAAAAATTGTTGTAATTAACATCTGTTCTCCATGCTGGCTTTAACTTTAAATATAGAACTAAAAACGTAGTTCGTTTAAAAATGAACTAGAATTAAAACTAAAAAGGGGGTTCATTTAAAAATGAGAATGCCATATAAAAAAAGGTTACGTCGTCGTCGTAGTAGTCGATACGATTTAGATAGAGTATCCGTTGAAATTGCTTACGTAGAAGTTTGGGATGATGAGGAAAGGCAAAAAATACTAGAAAAAGATTTAGCAAAAAGAGACCCCTCTGCTGAACAGATTCTTGATTTTTTTAGTCATATGCCTCAAATAGATCCTGAAAGGAGAAAACAACTAGCGGAAGTAAGGAAAAAGATACTAGAAGAAGACAGGAAGAAAAGGGAAAACGAGGAAAGGAAAGCTGCAAAAAGAGATGAGTCTAAACCTAAAAGAAAAAGGGCTAATAAAGCATCTGATATAGATGAGATGGATGTTGACAATTTATTTCTTTAATGATTCGTGATATGGATTTATTTACAGATATCGTTTTATTTACAGATAGAAATTTATTCAGAAATATTTTTCTTTAATGATTCGTAATATGTCATTTATTTTATGTCATTTATTTTATATATATATCATATAATTTAATTTTAAAGGAGGAAGTCCATGAAAATTTTCATTATCAAAGGCACTTTATTTGCTTGTAGTTTTAAAAACTCTAAACCTTTAATTTCTTTTAGAATTTCACTTGTCAAAGGCACTTTATTTGCTTGTAGTTTTAAAAACTCTAAACCTTTAATTTCTTTTGAAAAATTTGGTATTGCTGTACCTGAACTTGAAGAACGTGAAGCTCAATTTAAAGAGGGCAAGTCCGGAATTTTAGAACGTGAACCTGAAACTGAAACTTCACCTGAAGGCCAAAAACCTAAACCTCCTATTAAGATTGGTACTGAAGAAGAAGAAGAACCTATTAAGATTAATGAGGTTTATGAGTTTGAATATAAACCTCCTTGGAAGATTGATCCTGAAGGTGAAGAACCTGATCCTGAAGGTGAAGAACCTGATCCTGAAGGTGAAGAACCTGATCCTGAAGGTGAAGAACCTGATCCTGAAGGTGAAGAACCTGATCCTGAAGGTGAAGAACCTGATCCTGAAGGTGAAGAACCTAGGAAGATTGATCCTGAAGGTGAAGAACCTGATCCTGAAGGTGAAGAACCTAGGAAGACTGATCCTGAAGGTGAAAGACCTAGGAAGATTAATGATCCTGAAGAAGGGGTTCGTCTAATTTTGGCAATTTTAGAAAAAATTAAACAAATAGAAAAAACTAAACAAGAACATCAACTTCAGGCTAAAGAACCTAAACCTGAGCCTAGTAAAAATGATGATGATTATGATGATCATTATTATGATGATGATGATCATTATGATTATGATGATGATTATGATGATGATTATGATGATGATTATGATGATGATGATGATGATGATTATCATGATGATCATCATTATGATTTTTATTATGATTTTTATTATGATAGTTTTTATCAGATAAAAGGTTTTTTTGATTATCAAATGAAAACAAAAATTTTTACTTTTACTGATGATCAAAAAAAAGCAATAATAATAATCCATTGGAATGGAATAGAATCAAAGATAATAATACGTTGTAGTGGAAAATATTCGTACAATACAATATTATGTTATAAATCCAGATTCGGCTACTGAAGAAGATTCCCGGCTTACAAGTCTATTTCATCAAACTGATATAAAACCTAAATGTGATCTAATGCGTGATTTAGATTTGGAGGATAAAGACACAGAAGAAGATAAAGAACCAGAAGTGGATAAAGAAAAAAAAAAGATAAAAAACCGAAAGAGGATAAAGAAGAAAACAACATAAGGAAAATAATAATGCTGGATTTTTCTGATTTAATGGATTTAATGACAGTCCAACGATGTGTTTTTATGTTTGGCCCCTTGACTGAGGAAGGTGGGGGGGTTATTTTGGCCACCTTGTTTTACTACTTTTTTAACGATGTAGCCGAATATAGAAATAGACCAGTTTTCGTTTATATTAATTCTCTTGGTGGAGCATTTATGATGGGTTTAACTATACATGATACAATGATTTTGATTAAAGAAAGAGTATTCACAATTGCTCTTGGGATGGTCGCTTCAACAGGAACCTTGACTTTAACTGCAGGTACTAGAGGAATTCGTCATGCAGCACCTAATAGTCTAATCATGCTCCACCAACCCAGTGCTGATCTTGATAATACATCAGCTTCGGAGTTTGTTAAAGAAAGTGAAGAAGTTAACCAATTACGGAGAAAAATGGTACAAAGCTACGCTATTAGAACAGGTCACAGCGAACAATTTATTGATATTTGCCTTGATAAACCGCTTTTTATGTCACCAAGAACAGCATGGAATTTAAACCTTGTTGACAACGTATTTGTTCCAAAATGGGAATTGAACATCGAAGACCCTCCGTTTAAAATTCCTACAGACGGAAGGGGAATTTTCGGAATAGTTCCCTACACCTACCTAAGAAAAGGGTTAAAAAAGGCTGCGGAGGTTAAAAGCGGCAAAAAGTCTAAAAGAATGAAAATAGTTATTCCAACAGAAGAGGAAAAAGAAGAACTGAGGAAAAAGAAGAAGAAAGAAAAGAAATAGAAGAATAAAAACTTTCTTCAATGCTTTTATTTGAATTAACTGGTTAGGATAAATCCTAACCAGTTAATTCAAATAAAAAACAAAATGCCCACAAATCCACAACTTATTAGAGATGCGAGACAACAAAAAAAAAAGAAAAGGGGATCCCGTGGTCTTCAAAGATGCCCTCAGCGTAGAGGAGTATGTGCTAGGGTGTATGTGCGACTCGTTTAGACCCGAAACGGAAAAACAAAGCAAAGAGGGTTCTTCCAAGAAGAACTTTTTTGTTATCAAAAAGTCGAGGTCTTTCATCTGCCTGTAAGGAGATGATTTTTATGGTTTCTGTTGGTGCAAATCCAATCACTTTGATGTAGGATGAAAAGTAATTCCTCTTTGGTAGCGAATGGCCATCAATCCATGGAGCGAGGAATCGTGCAAAAAGACAAAGAAAAAATATTGATATTTGCTCAGTTGCAAAAACGCATCAATAAGTTCAGCAACCTAAAACTAGCTAACTCTCAAATCTAATTAGATGTCGTTACTGTATGAATAAATCTTTTCCTAAGAGTATTTATAACTTAATTATGGAGTAGAAGTAGAGCTAAAAATGGTAAACCATACAAGTTACCAATAACTTACCTTTTTTATTTAGTTTTTTAGCTCCGGCATATAGAGAGGGACTTATCGTTAGAGAAAGAGCCATATAAACGAAGAAATCCTTGATTTTTGTCTTGGTCCTAGTCCACCCCTGCCTCCTTAGAAATAGTCTAAGTAAAGGGAGTTTTGGTTAGGAAGGTTACAGTAGCAAAAGCCGTTGGAATATTTTTTATTCTAAAAAAGAAAAGTTCGTTTTTGTTGAATAAAAAAGTTAATCCAAAAATAGACATAACACATAAATGACCAGAGTAAAACGGGGGTATATAGCTCGAAGGCGTCGGAACAGAATTCGTCTTTTTGCTTCAGGTTTTAAAGGATCCCATTCCAAACAGTTTCGAGCTGCTAAACAACAGAAACAGAGGGCTTTGATCTCTGCTAAAGGAGATAGAATAAAAAGGAAAAGAGCTTTTCGTCGCTTGTGGATTGCTCGGATTAATGCAGCAGTCCGTTTTTATGGGGTATCTTATAGCAAATTTGTACATTGTATGTACAAAAATCAGTTGCCTCTAAATCGTAAAACACTTGCCCAAATGGCTACATTACATAATCCTTGTTTTTCTACTATTTCTCAAAAAATTGTGGCATAAGAATCCAAAATCCCCGGAGATTTCGCTCCGGGAAAAAATATCAAAAAGAAAGCAAAAGGATTCATTTTTGCAAATTTTTTCGAGAATTGCAATTGCAATTTTTATAACTTAAAAAAATATAGTCAAACTCAACTTTTATTACAGCTTTTTAATCTTTGTTTTGACTGTAAAGGGTAAAGCTTTTTTTTCTTTGTCTTTTTGAACCTTATTGTGTGAAGGGTAAATCTTTTTTTTCTTTGTCTTTTTGAACTTTAATTTTTTGACCGTAAAGGGTAAAAACGATAGAATACGAGCTCGTTTAATAGCAACAGCCATAAGGCGTTGCTGTTTCCAAGTTAATTTATTAACTTTTCTAGATAAGATTTTTCCTTGCTGACTAATATAACGATTAATCAGATTCACGTTTTTATAATTGATCTGATCTTCTGACTTTATTTGAATAGGTTTTTTTGAAATTTTTCGTGGACGACGTTTACGACTACTAGTCGGTCTCGGAGGCTTAAACCGCTTAAAATGAAAAGGTTTCCGTTTACGACTACTAGACGATGTCTCAGGCTTATTAGACGGTGTCTCAGGCTTATTAGACGGTGTCTCAGACTTATTAGATGGTATATCAGACTTAAACCGCTTAAAATCAAAAGATTGCTTAGAACGTTTACGACTACCAGACGGTATCTCAGGCTTAAACCGCTTAAAATCAAAAGATTGCTTAGACATAGTTTAATGATTAGACATAGTTTAATGAAGTTTTTCAATGTTCTATTTTGTTGGTAAAATACCATTTATTCCTTATTTCTGCAAGAAAAATCATTCCGATGGAACAGTATGTTCTTTTTTTATTTCTTTCTCTCTTTATGAATGGTATGCTTCAAACAAAAAGGACAAAATTTCTTGAGTTCCAATGGAGTTGATTTATTATGTCGATTCTTTTTAGTTATATATCTAAAAACACCTGGAAATTTTTTTTGAGCACCTTTTTGGGTACAATGAAAACATTCCAAAAAAACTACTACTCGTGGACCTGTTTTTGCTGGCATAACCTTAATATAATCATCTATTTCTCTCTTCAATCAGAAAAAAATTTCTAGAAGACGCCGAACGACTCCCTTTCTTTTCCTTCCATAATAGAGAATTAGGGAATAAAAAAATTCCATACCCATAAGTTTTTCCAAACTCCAAAATAATTGAGTTCTTTCCAACAACGAAAAAAGAATGGAAAGGAACCCACCTTTAAAAAGAAAAAAAAGGAAAAGTAAGAGCATCTGGGAAAAAACGATTGATTTCAATCAATAAACCAGCTAAAGAACTGAACCATAGAGTTGCTAAAACCGGTGCCGTCGAAAGATATGTCTTTATATCTTGCATGGAACATTCTCCTTTTTTGAAATCTCAAAAAGTAAATCAGCTTTATCGTTAGGAACCCTTCGATTAAAGGAAACTATACTGACAAACCCATTATTCGAATGAAAGTAGAAATTAAAGACTTTTCCTTTGTGTTACAATAAACTTGTTCATCGATCCAAAAAATTATCCTAAGAGGGATGTAGCGCAGCTTGGGTAGCGCGTTTGTTTTGGGTACAAAATGTCGCAGGTTCAAATCCTGTCATCCCTATCTATAGCTTTTCCCTTCGGTACTGAACCAATTAGAACTTAATCACGGATAATGAGTGATTAAGTTCTAAAGAGCGCTCTTAGTTCAGCTTGGTAGAACGCAGGTCTCCAAAACCTGATGTCGTAGGTTCGAATCCTACAGGGCGTGATTATGAAGTTTCTTTTCCGATTGAATCGAAACTTCATAATCAATGAATCACTAAATAAAATTATTAATATAATAAATTAAATATTATTATTTAGAATAGAAAGTTACTGAATCAAATATCTAATTGATCCCCGCGCCGATATTGTAAATATGCTGTTACAAATAATCCGACCAAAGTGATAGGAATCAGGCCTAAAACAATTCCAGAAAGCAAAGTTTCAACCATTTCAATATTCAAGCAAAAAGTAAAAATTATAGCTATACCAAATAGTATCACTAAATAGCATAATCCGACAATTATTATTAATATATTTAGTGGTTAGATTACGTTATTTTTTCTAATAGATTTACATCAAATTAGAAATGTAGCTACAAGCTTGGATTTTTTTTCATTCAGATGCAACTTTAGAATTTTAGGTAATTGCCTCTTAAAAATATGTATACAACAATTTGGTTTTAGTTCTATGGTTATTCTAATCAGTTATTTTTGTTTTTTATTAGTTTTTTTTCTTTTTACTTTAATTCTATTTATTGGTTTCAATAGAATACGGCTTATATAAAAATTCATTTCTTTTTTGAAAAAAAATCTCAAATATTGATCAAATGAGATTGAAATGACTTCTTGTGACTAGAAAAAAATCTCCTAGTTATAGACTCTTCTACAGCAAAAGCAAATAATTATATTGCTGTGTCATAAAAAAGTTGGTTATACTGGTCCAGTATTATATTATTAAATGTATGGAGTTGCATATGTCTGGAAATACAGGAGAACGCTCCTTTACGGATATTCTTACTAGTATTCGATACTGGGTTATCCATAGTATTACTATACCCTCCTTATTCGTTGCAGGTTGGTTATTCGTCAGTACGGGTTTGGCTTATGATGTTTTTGGGAGCCCCCGGCCAAATGAGTATTTTACCGAAGACCAACGGGAGATTCCATTAATAACTGGCCGTTTTGATTCATTAGAACAACTCGAGCAATTTACTAAATATTTTTAGGAGGGACTAATGACTATAGAGAAAATATATCCAATTTTTACCGTTCGATGGCTGGCGGTTCACGGTCTAGCTGTCCCCACAGTATTTTTTTTGGGATCCATTTCTGCGATGCAATTCATCCAACGATAAATTATCAATTATCAAGCTATGACACAAACAAACCCGAACGAACAAAGTGTGGAATTGAATCGTACCAGTCTATACTGGGGATTGTTACTTATTTTTGTACTTGCTGTTCTATTCTCTAATTATTTTTTCAATTAGAAACAAATAAATTTTCAAATTGAAAGAAAGAAAAAATTCTTTTCTTTCGAAACATTATGATTCTATTCCACTTTTCAAATTAAAAGGATTTTGGTGTTATCTTCATAGCGTCCTTGCCTTGGTTAATGAAGAAAAAAACCTCTGCAAAAAAAAAAAGATATTAATCTTTATCTTTTAGAATCCGAGCTAGAAGGGATTTGAACCCTTGACCTCATGGTCCGGAACCATGAACTCTTTTCCGCTGAGCTACTAACTCCAGGTAACTCCTGGGAATTTTTCAATTCAATTATAGGTTATAGAAAAAATATTGTTATTCAATTATTAATCAGAATTAGCGCGAAAGATATCAAAGTCGGAAAGAAAAAATTCAATTTTTTTTGAAAACAAAAAAAGGACTACTAAAATGCTACATTTTAATGTTAATGCGGGAATTCCTTTTAATGCGGGAATTCCTTCTTGGTTAATAGTTTTTGGTGTTTTTGTAATTTTTCTCATTTTCTACGATTTGATCTCTGGTCTGATCTCTGTATCATATAATTTGGTCTCTAGTTTGTTTTCTGCATTATTCGAATTATTCTCTGGTTTTATTTATGAATTAGAGAATTTTTTTGGATTAGCTGATGTGATCATAAGGTTATCACGACAAATCGTAAACAAAGTAATTTTAAAAGTATTAAACAATTTGGCGGATTTTACAAGAATCCCTCTTTGGTTAATAGGTACTATTGTCGGTATTCTTGTAATTGGTTTAATTGGTATCTATTTCTACGGTTCCTACTCTGGATTAGGGTCATCCCTCTAATAGGATGTAGGTTTGAGATGTCCGAGTAATACTAGAAATAAAAAGAAAAATCCCGAACGACCTTACCTCTGTTTTAGGTAAGGTCGGCATATCTCCCACAAGAAGAAAGACTTCTATTTTTACTAGTCTAATTACCAGAATTAGTAGAAAAATATAGGTATCTTGCTGGAAATTTACTAGATTTCTAAGTCTTAAAAATTCATCTCAGCTAATTGAACCTTCTCAAATTGTTTCTTTTTAAGAACCAGGAAAATCTGCGCCAAAACAACTGATGCTAGGAATACTAAAAGACCTTGAATACGAAAAGGATCTTGAAGTACTATTTCTGCATTTACCTGGCCAAATCCACCCACATTAGGGTTATTTGTTAATGGTTGGTCCACCTTAACAAAATCGCCTTCCGAAACAAGAAGTTCTGGTCCCGGAGGAATTATATCAACTACAGATCGACCTTGCGATATATTTTCAATCGTTACCTCATATCCACCCTTATCCTTACGTAAGATTTGGCTAACTCGGCCAGTTGCTGAAGCATTATAAACTGTATTATTACTCTTGCTTCCATCAGGATAAACTTGTCCTCGTCCTCTGTTACCCCCCACATAGATGGGATATTTCCGGAAGTTGACTTCTTTTTTTGTGGCAGGATCTGGGGAAAGAATTGGAAATACAATTTCTCTATATTTTTGACCCGGAATAGGCCCGATTACAAGAATATTTTTTTGGGAGGGACTATAATTCTGAAAATTTAGATTACCTATTTTTTGTTTTATTTCCGGGGAAATACGATCTGAAGGAGCTAATTCAAAACCTTCGGGTAAAATTAAAACAGCTCCTACATTTAGACCTCCCTTCTTACCGTTAGCTAGAACTTGTTTGATTTGGGTATCATAGGGAATTTTCACAATTGCTTCAAATACGCTATTGGGAAGTACAGATTGTGGAACTTCGATTTCTACAGATTTTTTAGCCAAGTGACAATTGGCACATACAATACGTCCAGTAGCTTCTCGAGGACTTTCATAACTTTTTTGAGCAAAAATAGGATATGCATTTGAAATAGAAGTCCAAGTTATCATATAACTAATAGTTAAGATCGAAAATGACGCGATGACCCACCTTGTAACCCAATCATAAGTATTTCTTTTTTCCATAGTCAATTCTTTACTTGAGCTTTTCTTTTTTTTTGAGAGTCAATATTATATATCTCTATCTCTCTGATTCGGCCATTTTTTTTTTCAAGCTATTTTTCAACCTAAAGGTGGTAAAGAGGTTTTTCACATCACACGATTTTTTCCAAAATCAAAAGAGCTTTTTTTTGCTCGAGAAAACAACACCCTTTCTTTACTCATTCATAGAATGGTAAATTACCACAAGTGAAGGCGATATACGGTTAAAACGACGGAAGATCCAATATTTGAAAATTGTATCAAGGATAACTGGAAACGTTGAAACAAGACTAGATATAATTCGATCATTATGAACAAACCCATAATTTTCAGAAATCCAATCAATAAGCAATTCCCAACCGTGAGGTGAATGAAACCCAATACATAGGTCAGTTGCTAAAAGAATCGAAAAAGCTTTCATTGTATCACTCATACTATAGAAAAACTCTCGAATCCAAGAAAAAAAAATAGCAAGTTTTTTCTGACCCATAACAAGATAAGTACTTAAAAGAGCAAAACCTATAAAATTTGTGAATAAATGTGTAATTATATGGATACAATCTTTTTTGTATAACTTGATCACATTGGTTTTTTTTTTAATCTCTTTAGAACTTGGTTTTGAATATGTTTCTGAATAATTTTCTATCATTCTTTCAAAAAGCAAAAGTTCTTCTATTTGACCAAAAATTACTAGGGTGTTTTCCTCTTCTAAAAAATCCAAAATGTCGAACGAACTAGTGTTCCACCAAAAAGTAACCCAGGGCTCGATGCTTTTTTGTAGCAAAATAGAAATTACCCAGGGTAATACTAATAAACATGTAAGATATCGTAGAGAAGCAGATGCTCTTTTTTTTGCCACTTCCATCTCGTAAAAAACTAACGGACCTGATTTACTCATGAATTCTGTTCGAAGTCGGGATAAAGTACGAATTATAGAATGAGGTATGAGACCCATAGAGAATTATCGCTTCCTTTTGTGCTCAAAATAACTCTCAAAAAGGTTTACTTCGGAGAATAACTGTTTTTCTCTATGTCTAGTATTTGACTTTTTACGTTTGTTTATCACTGTGAGAAATTTTTCAAAATCCTTCAATAGATACATGCAAAAAACGAGCTAATTCCGCAGCTTTTTGTTCCATTTCCTTTAAATTTAAATTCTCACCAGTACGCGCTAAAGGAATATCTGGTAAACCCTTCACTTTCATATAAAGAATATGGCGGCTAGAAAAAAGATTTTCTTGTACTTCCATTTTGATCATATGAACATTTTTCAAGGGAAATCGTAAAAAAATACGACGATTTCTTCCTGGAAATCCCCAGCGAAAAAGACATACAATTCCTGTTTTCTCATCTATTTGATTGTAACCACTCCCTACATTAAAAAAAATTGTACACCACAAATACGAACTAAAGAATAGACCTGCAATACCATAAAAACACATTACAATTCCTTGTGGAACAAAGATTATTTGTTGAGATGATAACAAGGGTAGCAGGTTCCTACCTAGATAACTTGAAAATCCGACTAGAAAAAATCCTAAAGCACCCCCAAAAAGGATAGAAGCAAAGAAAAAATTACTTTTTCTTCGAGAACCTTGGATAGGTTCTATCCAGAGTCTTTTCGATTGATTATTCATATAAGTCGTATTAAATTCCATTATATTTAAGTAAAAGGAATAGCCACAAATCCTTTGGCTATTCCTTTTACTACCCTTGTATAAGTATTACCTTTTTATAAAAATTTTTTATTCTTCCGTCATAATTCTTCTTACGCTTTATTTTCTCTAAAAAGTTCTTAATTCTTTTTTTTTCAATTCCAGTTTTTCCAAGAGATTCCTTCCTGGTCTCATCATCAAAGAATAAGAGTTTTGGTTTTTACAGACTGACACTTACTTTTTAGAGAATCGATTTGAATTGTTTTAATTTACCGAATCTTTTTGGATATATAAAAAAGAAAGCACCATTATAATAGCCGAAAACACTAAACCTACCAAAGGTACAAAAAAGGAGAATAAGTTAGAATTTTCCATAGGAAACGAAATCAAAAAAGTTGTTTCTTTTTCTTTCTATCATTGTCCATTATTCATACACAATGCTTTTGTCTACTCATACTCAAATGCAAGCAAATAAATTTCTCAAAAGCAAAAATATTAATAATGAAAAGCGAGATAGATTAAAAGGATTTTGGTGTTATCTTCATAGCGTCCTTGCCTTGGTTAATGAAGAAAAAAACCTCTGCAAAAAAAAAAAGATATTAATCTTTATCTTTTAGAATCCGAGCTAGAAGGGATTTGAACCCTTGACCTTATGGTCCGGAACCATGAACTCTTTTCCGCCGAGCTACTAACTCTTGGGAAAAATTGTTACCTTTTTCGTTGCTCAAAGAAAAACAGCTTAAGCTCCCCCCTTTTTTCCAGAATAAAAGAGAGCAATAGATTCATAAGGATCCAGGTGGGGCGGTATACCCGCCCCACCCGGATCTTGGCGTATTCAAAATAATTATTTATTAGTAGAAAGTGGCCGGATTACAATGTATCCACCGACTCAAATTCAAACTTGATCTCCTTCCAGACTTCACACGCAGCAGCTAGTTCAGGACTCCATTTAGCTGCTTCGCGGATTACTTCATTCCCTTCACGAGCAAGATCGCGCCCCTCGTTACGAGCCTGCACACAAGCTTCTAAAGCGACTCGATTAGCTACAGCACCTGGTGCATTTCCCCAAGGGTGTCCTAAAGTTCCTCCACCAAATTGTAGTACAGCATCATCTCCAAAAATATCGGTCAGAGCTGGCATATGCCAAACGTGAATACCTCCCGAAGCTACGGGCATGACACCTGGCATAGATACCCAATCTTGAGTGAAATAAATACCACGACTCCGGTCTTTTTCAATAAAGTCATCGCGCAGTAAATCCACAAAACCTAAAGTGATTTCTCGTTCTCCTTCAAGTTTACCTACTACAGTACCAGCATGAATATGATCCCCACCGGACATTCGTAATGCTTTAGCCAGTACACGGAAATGCATACCATGATTTTTTTGTCTATCAATAACTGCATGCATTGCACGGTGAATGTGAAGAAGTAAGCCATTATCCCGGCAGTAATGAGCCAAGGTAGTATTTGCAGTAAAACCTCCTGTTAAATAATCATGCATGACAATAGGAACTCCTAATTCTCTCGCGAATACTGCCCTTTTGATCATTTCCTCACATGTACCCGCAGTAGCATTCAAATAATGTCCTTTAATTTCACCTGTTTCAGCTTGAGCTTTATAAATTGCTTCTGCACAGAAAACGAAACGATCTCTCCAGCGCATGAATGGTTGAGAATTGACGTTTTCATCATCCTTAGTAAAATCAAGTCCCCCACGAAGACATTCATAAACAGCTCTACCATAGTTTTTAGCTGATAGACCTAATTTAGGTTTGATAGTACAACCCAATAAGGGACGTCCGTATTTGTTTAATTTATCTCTTTCCACCTGGATACCGTGGGGTGGTCCTTGAAAAGTTTTTATATAAGAAGTAGGAATTCGCAAATCTTCCAGGCGTAAAGCACGTAGAGCTTTGAATCCAAAAACGTTCCCAACAATGGAAGTAAACATGTTAGTCACAGAACCTTCTTCAAACAGGTCCAGGGGATATGCTACATAAGCAATATATTGATTGTCCTCTCCAGGAACAGGTTCAAGGTCGTAGCATCGTCCTTTGTAACGATCGAGACTCGTAAGTCCATCAGTCCACACCGTGGTCCATGTACCAGTAGAAGATTCAGCGGCTACTGCTGCTCCCGCTTCCTCAGGCGGTACCCCAGGTTGAGGGGTTACTCGGAATGCTGCCAAGATATCAGTGTCCTTAGTCTGATATTCCGGAGTATAATAAGTTAATCTATAATCTTTAACACCAGCTTGGAATCCTACGCTCGCTTTAGTTTCTGTTTTTGGTGACATAAAATCGTTTCTCCCTAAAACTAATAAAATCATATTTCTGACAAAAACAAGGTCTGCTCGACACGGATAAACCGCTTATAGGAAGCCTACAAAGGAAAAATCAAGTTGTTACTTGACAAGTAGAATTCCCAAATACACTATCATTTTAGATTGTTTTTTCCATATAATGCAACCCAACTTTTACTTTGAAAAAACTTATTAAAGGACCTAAGTTCTTTTATATTGTTACGTTAATTAATGATTTTTAAGCGTTTTTTGACTGAATAGGGGATCATTATGAGTAAATACTGATAATGAAAAAACATGCTCTTGACCTATTAGGAAATATTAGAATAAGATTGAGTAAGCTGAAGTAGCCTAATATATTGACTGATTTCATTGACTCGAGACGGACTATTTGGATTTTCGAGAATTTTTTTTTTTTCTTGTATTTTATGAAAACCAATTCTTTTTTTCTTGTTTCTTCTACAAAGCCAGAAAAAAGTGTGGGCCAAATTACTCAAATAATAGGTCCCGTACTGGATGTATCCTTTTCTCCCGGTAATCTCCCTAATATTTACAATTCTTTGATAGTGAAAGGTCAAATAGATGGTAGAGAAATTTCTGTTACTTGTGAGGTACAACAATTATTAGGAAATAATACTGTTAGAGCTGTAGCTATGAGTGCTACAGATGGTTTAAAGAGAGGAATGAAAGTTATTGACACGGGAGCTCCTCTTAGTGTTCCCGTAGGAAAAGCTACTCTGGGACGAATTTTCAATGTTCTTGGAGAACCTGTTGATAATTTAGGTCCTGTAGAAACAGACAAAACATCTCCTATTCATCGGTCCGCTCCTACCTTTCCAGAGTTGGATACCAATTTGGCTATTTTTGAAACAGGTATAAAAGTAGTGGATCTTTTAGCACCCTACCGCCGTGGAGGAAAAATAGGTCTCTTCGGGGGAGCCGGAGTGGGTAAAACAGTACTAATTATGGAGTTAATAAACAATATTGCTAAAGCTCACGGAGGTGTATCCGTTTTTGGTGGAGTAGGAGAACGTACCCGTGAAGGAAATGACCTTTACATGGAAATGAAACAATCCGGAGTAATTAATGAAAAAAATATAACGGAATCCAAGGTAGCTCTGGTTTATGGTCAGATGAATGAACCACCAGGAGCTCGTATGCGAGTTGGTTTTACTGCCCTAGCTATGGCGGAATATTTCCGAGATGTCAATAAACAAGACGTCCTTTTATTTATAGATAACATATTCCGATTTGTTCAAGCAGGATCTGAAATTTCCGCTTTGTTAGGAAGAATGCCGTCTGCTGTAGGGTATCAACCCACCCTTAGCACAGAAATGGGTTCTTTGCAAGAGCGAATCACCTCTACAAAAAAAGGATCCATAACCTCGGTTCAAGCAGTTTATGTACCTGCAGATGACTTAACTGACCCGGCTCCTGCTACAACATTTGCACACTTAGATGCTACTACCGTACTATCAAGAGGATTAGCTGCAAAAGGGATCTACCCAGCAGTCGATCCTTTGGATTCCACATCTACTATGCTACAACCTGGTATCGTGGGTGAAGAACATTATGAAACTGCACAAGGAGTGAAACAAACTTTGCAACGTTACAAAGAACTTCAAGACATTATAACTATTCTTGGACTAGACGAATTATCAGAAGAAGATCGTTTAACTGTAGCAAGAGCACGAAAAATTGAACGTTTCTTATCACAACCCTTTTTTGTAGCAGAAGTTTTCACGGGTTCCCCCGGCAAATATGTTAGTCTGACCGAAACAATTAGAGGTTTTAAAATGATTCTTTCTGGAGATTTAGATGCTCTTCCTGAGCAGTCCTTCTACTTGGTTGGTAATATTGATGAAGTAATATCTTCATGAATAAAATAAAGCTGTCGTCAAAACTAGAACCTTACTAAAAATAAAAAGTAGAAAGTGAATTGAGAAAATGAACTTAAATCTTCGTGTACTAACTCCTAATCGAGTCGTTTGGGATTCTCCAGTAAACGAAATTATCCTATCAACCAATAGTGGTAAGATCGGCATCTTACCAAACCATGCTTCACTTGTTACGGCTGTGGATATAGCCGTTATGCAAATACGTATAAATAGCCAATGGTCTACTATTGTTTTGATGGGTGGTTTCGCCAAAATAGACAATAATGAGCTACTTTTGCTGGTATATGATGCAGAAAAGGGTGTTGATATTGATCCTCAAGAGGCTCAGGAAACTTTCAATAAAGCTAAAACTAACTTAAATAAAGCTGAAGGCAAAAGACAAAAAATTGAGGCTGATCTGGCCGTCAAAAAAGCTAGAACACGATTAGAAGCTATCAATGTGCTGACACCTACCTCCATTTCCAATTAATTCTTGGTGGAATTTTTTTTAGTCGGAGACCTCCCCCCTTTTTTTTTGGGGGGGTTAACTTCGTGTTTTTTTTGGGGAGAGTTCAAAAAAGTAAACTTTTTATATCCTTGAATCTCTTAGGAGTGAGTTTTACCTACTATTGGATTTGAACCAATGACTCTCGCCGTATGAAAGCGATACTCTAACCGCTGAGTTAAGTAGGTGATAAAAAAAAGACTGTTAAACAATTCTATCTGAAATAAGACAATCAATCGTGGATGTTTGTCAGAATTTGAGTTTTTTCTTTGAACCAAACTATACCTTGACAAAAAAGGTTCTATTTACTTAGTTTAGTATAGATGGTTAAAAAACTGGAGGGCTATAGCTCAGTTGGTAGAGCACCTCGTTTACACGTGCGCCAATGGTTTTCTAAAGAACTATATTGATTTGATTCATCCGATTGATCTAGATACAAAAAAGATCAAAAGCAAAAAGGTCTTACTTTCTTAAAATATAAAGGAAAAATAGCATGACTAAATGAAGTTTGATCGGAGAATTTTTTTTGATATGGTCAATATTAGGTCTATGATGGTTAATATCAGGTCCATGAAAAGCTAGACATAAGGAGTACATACGGGATTCTCAAAAAAAACTCTTTTCGCTTTATGAACTTTGAGGTGTATAAAGGATCATGCTTTTTGTTGTACTTGTGCGTTTTTTTGATTTACTTTTACTTTTAAGCGAGAGAGACCAGACCTAAATCTATGTCTGAGTAAGGCAGACCTATGTCAAACAAAAGAATCTTTAGGAAAACTTTGGGATTGTTTGCGAAAACAAAATGTCAAGTCAAGCACACGGAGCCTTCTTATTATCTTTCTAGAAAGAGAAGAAAGGCAGACTAACTGATTTTACATCAGTTAATTAAAGAGCCCAATGCAAAAAAAAAATGCATGTTGGGTTCTTCAAACAGTTCGAATCATCGAGATAAAAAGAATTCGATTCTGTTTTACCGAGAAGGTCTACGGTTCAAGCCCGTATAGCCCTAAACATTTCAATACTCTGTTTTTCGTTGAAGTCCAAGAACTCGAGGAAAATGAACATTGAGCCTTGAGTAACAACCTTAAAAACCTTAACTTCCTTGCAAGGATTTTTTGATTCATTATTAACGAACGTGGTAGGCCCAAATTGGATCAGACAAAAAATCTGGAGGCTCGCTGGTAACTGGGATCTCGTGATGTTCATTCTATCTATAAAAAGTTTAGAAAACTTTCAAAAATCTTACTACAAAACAAGTTTTTCCAACAGAACAAAAGACCTAGCTATCATAGTTCCATAAACAAAGAAAAATGTTTCCAAAGACAGAATACATTTAGACAACCCAGTGAATATTTCTGGGTAAACAGTTAACTAGAGCTAATTAGAACTAATTACCAGGAACCAGAATTGAACTGGTGACACGAGGATTTTCAGTCCTCTGCTCTACCAACTGAGCTATCCTGGTTGTCGCGGCGAACGCGAGGATTTTCAGTCCTCTGCTCTACCAACTGAGTGAAGGATTTATTCAACGAAATAATAAGTAGGATCAATCGATGGTTTACGCTCTATATATTAGAATTGATATAGTCTATTTTTGTCAACTTCAATTATTTCTTTTTGTCAATATCTATTTTTTTCTCTATTCTATGTTTAATTTAGAAATATTTTGCCAACCCGGTGCAGTACTGGAAATTTTCATTTTTGAAACACGGGTTTGGGGATAGAGGGACTTGAACCCTCACAGTCTTGTAAACCAACGGATTTTCTTCCTACTTCAATTTGCATTGTTGCTGTAATTAACCTGTAGAAACGGACTCTATCTTTATTCTTGTACAATTATGAATCCCAAAAAAGATTTGCCTTCTCCAAAAAAAAGAAGACCTCCGCTTTGATCAATTCATATTTATTCGTTAGAATAGCTTCCATTGAGTCTCTGCGCCTATCCCTCTTAGGAAAAGGAAGATATAACCTACCTCTATGAAACTTGGATTTGGCTCAGGATTGCCTATTCGAATATCCCAGGGTTCCCTGTATTGGAAAGCTATCATTTAGTAGGGTTTCCTACTAAAGCTCAAAAAAATCAAGTCCGTAGCGTCTACCACTTCCGCCATATCCCCTCTTTTTGTCCGTTCAAAAAAACTTTTCTAATCCAACATTTTGGAAAGATAGTGTTAGATTTGGCAAGAGAGTTTTAGATCTCTCTTTGAGATGAAATGGTAGAAAAAAATCCCCATCTCTATCTTGAGTCTATCTAAAAGCTTTTCTAACTAAAATAACTAACTAAAATAAAAATAGTTAGTTATTTTAGTTAGAAATTAGAAAAGCTTACTTATTCTTTCACTTGTGAAAGCACAAGTGAATTATCAAAATATTTATTCGATAAATAGCTAACATGTGAAATTTAGCTATTGGTTACACCAAAGTTCATAGCCTGCTTAGCTCAGAGGTTAGAGCATCGCATTTGTAATGCGATGGTCATCGGTTCGATCCCGATAGCCGGCTCTTTTCTTTTATACCTATTCTAGTTGGTTTTTAGAAAAAACCCAGAATTGAAACAAGATTATAAACAAAAAGGATTTCATTTTTATTAGAAATGATCGGAATAGATAAAATCAAAATCTAGATCCAAAATGATCCAAAATCTTACTAGTAACAAGCCATTTGATTAACTTCATAGATCGGGACTGACGGGGCTCGAACCCGCAACTTCCGTCTTGACAGGGCGGTACTCTAACCAATTGAACTACAATCCCTTTTATTTATTAACTTGGATAAGTAGTTTAGATTATCTAAATCATAGGATCAACAAAAAAATATCCGCTCATTCTAATATTCTTTTTTATTCGATCCTAGAATAGAGTCTATCTTTTTCTTTTTATGTATATATTGCTTATTTTGGGCCGAGCTGGATTTGAACCAGCGTAGGTATTAACACCAACGAGTTTACAGCCCGTCCCCATTAACCACTCGGGCATCGACCCAGGAATATAGAGTGTTTTTCTCATAGTATAATACTATACAAACCATTTTTTACTTTTTTTTGTACCCCTAGGGGAAGTCGAATCCCCGCTGCCTCCTTGAAAGAGAGATGTCCTGGGCCACTAGACGATAGGGGCCCGCACTCATTTATCATAATATCCAACTTCTTAGGAAGTTGTCAACAATACGAACAAATCCAGCGTTCTAGCTTGGTTTTTTATACTGGATTTTGGGAAACTTCGTTGCATCAAAAAAAAAAACAAAAGGATTTTTGAGTCTGGGACGAAAGGATTCGAACCTTTGAATAACAGGACCAAAACCTGTTGCCTTACCACTTGGCGACGCCCCATTTTTCTAAGTGAATAAGAAAATCCATTTCTCACAAATATTTGAACAATGTAAGTATCAAGTCGCGTTACTGCCAACTATACATATCTATGTATAGTTGTGAGTTGTAGAATTTTCGTTATCAACCCGAGTTACCTGAAAAGTAAATAAAAGTCAAATAAGATGAGTTGCAGTCAGAAAATAATGAAATAATAATTAATATTATTATTTCATTATCTTTTTGTCAACCCACAAAAACAGGCTAGGTTCTATACAACTCAAATAAAGACAGCTTCCGAACCTACCTGAAGCAAATGATCTACAAAATGATCAATCTCTATTATACTTAGTAAAATAATGTCTGAAAAAACTGTCAATCAAAATCTAAACGGATTTGTGGAAAAATTTTTGCGAATTCAATGAAAAACTGATTGTTTTAGGAGAGACCAGTTATGCTTAATTTTCTGTTACAAAACACCTTTGTTCTTTGGAGCAATTTTATTTTATGCAAACTACCCGAAGCATATGCAGTTTTCGACCCAATTGTTGATGTAATGCCAGTTATTCCGGTGTTCTTTTTTCTGTTAGCTTTTGTTTGGCAGGCCGCTGTAAGTTTTCGCTAGATAAATGCAAAAAAAACTCCACATCTATTATCTTGAATTTTATTTCAAAAAATCAAATCTTGTTTTTTTGAAATAAAAACAAGATTTGATTCTGTATACTTTTTTGGTATTTCAGTCGCTATCTATATATGATACAATTAGATAATTCTGATCTATATTGTTTATTTTAAATAATTAAGGACCTCGGAGATTACGCAATGCTTACTCTTAAGGTGTTCGTTTATACGGTAGTAACTTTCTTTATTTCCCTTTTTCTTTTCGGATTTCTGTCGAACGATCCAGGACGTAATCCTGGCCGTAAAGAAGAAGGTTAATAGTTTTTTCATGAAGTCTCATTTTGTACAGTGTTACTGAACGGAGAGAGAGGGATTCGAACCCTCGGTACGGGATTACCCGTACAACGGATTAGCAATCCGTCGCTTTGGTCCTCTCAGCCATCTCTCCCAGATGGTAAGTTTTGATTTATCTACTACATTTTATCTATTACATGGGGAAGATTTTCGTAAAGAAATGTGAAAATTCTACATTACATAAACAATAGCAATTATTATAGGCCCTAAATTAACCAAAAAGGTTGAGTTTTTCTCAAAAATCGAGAAATTTCTGGAAAATAAAGTGCCTTTTATTAGCTATTAACTTAATAAGATTTTTATTATTTTTAATATTTACCAAGTTGAAAATAGAGGAGTTATTATGAATATAGAGGTTATTGCACAGCTCACTATGCTGACTATAGCAGTAATAACTGGTCCTTTAGTTATTTTTTTCTTAGCAATTCGTAAAGGCAATCTATAACTAGGAAAAACCTTCTCTGGAAATGCAAACTAGGAAAAACTTATCTGGAAATAGAATACTCTGGAAAAAACACCAGTAAGGAGTTTCCGGAGAAGGGGGGGTGTTTCTGAATAAACCATTCATTTTCATTTTTTGGGGTATTTTTTTTTATTTTGAAAATAGACAAAGAATCCATGTGGAAGTTAGAATGCAAATAATAGAAGTCGCGGGTATAGTTTAGTGGTAAAAGTGTGATTCGTTACAATTTTTTACTCAAAAAGTGAAAGGGTCTTTTTTTTCTCTTTTTGAGTCTATTAGAGTTTTATTTCTAGACAGGTCCCCCCCCCCTTTTTTTTTAAGTCTAAATTCTCGTAAATGGAATCCTTTGAATTCTAACAAAAAAACGAAACAGAATACTTTGAAGGAATTTTTCATTTCTTTTCCAATGTACTAGAAGATCTATGGAGATCAAAAGATATTAGTTCATCGTAACTAAATCTTTAACCTTCTATTTTTCAAGTTAAAGCAAAAAAGTTCAAACGATAGCTTTAGTTTACTTCAGTTATCAACTGTGTTTTGTGCTCGTTGGACTTTGGTTTCCTGAAGATCTCAATATCTAGAAATAGAGAACGAAATAACAAGAAGGAAGAAAATACATTTATTTTCTAGTCTCAAAAAAGAGGATCATCTAAAAAGTTCATAGGCTTTTGTTTTAAATTAAGTTTCAATAGCCTAAAAAAACTAACATAGATGTTATGGATAACGAAAGTAGCTAAATAGCTTGTATTCTCAACCTAACTATCCCATAAAGGAGCCGAATGAATTGAAAAATTCATGTTCGGTTCTGAATTAGAGGCATTTCAAAAGTGTCGACTATAACCCCTAGCCTTCCAAGCTAACGATGCGGGTTCGATTCCCGCTACCCGCTTGATTTTTTTTTGAAAAATGAGAAATTTTAAGGTTCTAATTTTGAGATTTTAGGAGAAATCTAAATGTTTGTTTCCTTAAGTTTCTTTTGAAACATTAGAAAGTGTCACCCGGGGATTATCCCCGGGTGACAAGATAACGGAAAATAAAAGAGAACGAGCGTCCATCGTCTAATGGATAGGACAGAGGTCTTCTAAACCTTAAGTATAGGTTCAAGTCCTATTGGACGCATTATACGACTTCTCGGGGGTTTGTTCCTAACCTAAACCTAAAAAATAGTTAGTTTTTTTGTTGAATTACAAAAAGTTCAGTCTGTTCCTTAATAGCTTCTATCAAAAGAGCTTCCGCCTCTTCCGTAAACGTCCTAGTGGTACGTATAATTTCTCCGAACTGAGGCTTATTCTTTTTTAGGTATTTTCGTAACTGATCTAGAAACGTTTTCACCTGTTTGACCTCGATTTTATCTAGATATCCATTCGTTCCAGTAAAAATAGTAGCTATTTGTTCTTCTACAGCTAAAGGAGACGACTGAGATTGTTTGAGCATCTCGCGTAATCGTTGACCTCTTGCTAAATTATCTCGAGTACCTTTATCAAGGTCAGAGGCAAATCGTGCAAACGATTCTAGTTCTGCGATTTGAGCTAATTCTAACTTCAATTTTCCCGCTACTTGTTTCATTGCTTTTATCTGAGCCGCGGATCCTACTCTAGAAACAGAAAGACCTACATCAATAGCCGGGCGTATCCCTGCGTTGAATAGATCAGAAGATAAGAAGATTTGTCCGTCAGTAATAGAAATTACATTAGTGGGAATATAAGCTGAAACATCTCCAGCTTGAGTTTCAACTATTGGTAGAGCAGTAAGGCTTCCTTCTCCCAACTGAGAGTTTAATTTAGCTGCTCTTTCTAAAAGACGGGAATGTAAATAGAACACATCTCCCGGATAAGCTTCTCGGCCAGGTGGTCTTCTTAATAGGAGAGACATTTGTCGATAAGCTTGCGCCTGTTTAGAGAGATCATCATAAATGATTAATGTATGTTGCTTTTTATACATGAAATATTCGGCTAAAGCTGCTCCTGTATAAGGAGCAAGATATTGTAATGTAGCGGGGGAATCTGCGGGTTCAACTACAACAATAGTATATTCCATTGCACCGCATTCCCGGAGCGTTTTAACTATCTGAGCTATAGAAGAAGCTTTTTGACCAATTGCTACATAGACACATATTACATTTTGACCTTTTTGGTTGATAATAGTATCTGTAGCTACGGCCGTCTTGCCAGTTTGCCTGTCCCCGATGATTAATTCTCGTTGACCCCGTCCTATAGGAATCATAGAATCAATAGCAATAAGTCCTGTTTGAAGAGGTTCATAGACGGAACGTCTCGAAACTATACCAGGAGCAGGAGATTCAATCAGGCGGAATTCCGAAGCAGAAATTGGACCCCTGCCGTCAACAGGTTGGGCTAAAGCATTTACAATACGGCCTAAAAAAGCGTCACTTACTGGTATTTGAGCAATTTTTCCCGTTGTTTTCACAGAACTCCCTTCTTTAATCGTCAAGCCATCCCCCATTAAAACAACTCCCACATTCTGGGCTTCTAGGTTCAGAGCAATACCTACTGTACCATCTTCAAATTCCACCAATTCCCCGGCCATTACTTCGCGAAGACCATGAATACGAGCAATACCATCCCCTACTTGAAGTACAGTACCCATATTAACTACTTGGACTTCGCTATTATATTGCTCGATTTGTTCACGTATAATACTACTAATTTCATCAGGTCGAATAGTTATCATTATTCCTCCTAAAATATCTTTTCTGTTTTGAAAAAGAAGAACAAAAAGTCAAACCTATAAAAACCAATCAATTGGGTTTTTTGGCTCTAAGTCGGCCAATATTGTAGTCGATCATACGTAGATGTAAGTCGGTATTCAAACAGTTATTCATAATTGCTAAAGCTTTTTGTAAAGCTTGATACGAAATTTGTTGTCGTACCTGATCAATTACTTTTTGTTGTTCAAAAAAAATGGTTTCATTTTTAGAATCTTCCAGTTGTTTTAAATTTGCTGAAGCTGCTTTAATGAGATTCTCTTTTTCTTGTTCGATTTGTAAATATCCATTTACTCGAATCTCATCCACTCTCTTTTCAACTTCCCACAAACGAGCTCGTGCTTTTTCAAGCTGATCGGTAGCCCCTTTACATAATTCTTCTGAATTTTGAATAGTATTCAAAATTTTGGATTTACGATTATCTAATAGATTACTTAATGAAAGTAGATCATTTATTCTTTAATGTATTTCTAAATTAGAATAATTAATCTCTTCCCAAACCGAACATGAACCTTTCAATTCATTCGGCTCTCCCGCTCAGTTTTCTCCTTTTAAAGATACCAAGCCTGCCTTTCTGCTAAAAATTCGGATAAACAACACATCAACCAAAATCTTAGCTCTGAAGGCTCTTGTGTCAAAGGGGACTTTTTTGACAAAGTTGTTCCTAGTATTTTATTTATCATTTTTTTGAAACCCCTTTAGGTTTTCTTGAATAACATCTCATCCGTGTAGGTTGTCGAGCATTGAAATAAATTTTTGTTTATGGGATATTCCCATTCTTTTTATTTTAATAACGTCGATAGATCAAAAAACCTTACATAGATATGAATGTTATATATCTAGTGGATCTTCGACAATGTCTTTTAACATTTGACATTGTTGTGGAAAGAATACACCTTGTTTTACCTGGACTTCAAGCAATTTTGCTTTAACCATTCAAGGAATCTTCTCGTAGTAACTACCCATTGATAACGAAATGCTATAGTTCTTCTATATTTCCCATCTAGAAGTAATTCGTTGAGATTATACACTTTTGTGCAGCTGGTTGGTCTCAGCTATATTATTCAAATATACAACTCGCACACACTCCCTTTCCAAAATAGACAAGCACACCAAGTACCACACTGATATTTATTATATTTGTTTCCAAAATATTAGTATTGAACTCGAAACTGCCAGCTGAGGGCCAATTGCTCAAATAATTCAAAGAATTAATTACTTCTTTCATATGGTTTCCCCCCTTATAGAGAAAAATCGATTTTGGTTAAAACAAATTTTTTATTCCAGCGCAAAAGAGTACTTTTTTGCACTGGAATAAAAGCAGTAAAGAAGTCAAAAAAGTACTGTCGTTTATTTCGAGGCAATCACCCCTACTCGAATACTTTTAAGAAAAATTCTTAAACAAAAGGATTAGCAAATAGAAGTGCTAAGGCTACGACTAATCCATAAATAGTCAAAGCTTCCATAAAAGCTAAACTTAACAATAATGTACCTCGTATTTTACCTTCTGCTTCTGGTTGTCTCGCAATACCCTCTAAAGCTTGGCCGGCGGCAGTGCCTTGGCCAACACCGGGTCCAATAGAAGCGAGTCCCACGGCTAATCCAGCAGCAATAACAGAAGCAGCAGAAATAATAGGATTCATGGTAATCTCCTTAATAAAAAAGGTATTTGATATTTGAGTAGTTGATAATACAAAAGTTTTTTGTTTCAATCCACTCACTAAACTTAAGTCCATTCGGTTTTTTTACGAAAAGAACAGGTGGATAAAAATTGACCTCCAATCAGAAGCAGTTGACTAAGGAAATAAGAAACTATAGAACTTAAGAATACGAGCCCTATCAAACCGACATTTAAGATCTATGTTCTATTTTAGAAAACGGTTATTTAATGATGATTTTCCAAGGATTCACCAATATAAGCTGCAGCAAGAGTTGCAAAAATAAGAGCCTGAATTCCACTTGTAAATAATCCTAGGAGCATCACGGGTATAGGAACAACTAAAGGGACTAGAGAAACAAGAACAGCAACTACCAATTCATCAGCTAATATATTCCCAAAAAGTCGGAAACTAAGCGATAAAGGTTTTGTAAAATCTTCTAAGATATTAATAGGTAAAAGGATTGGAGTTGGCTGAATATATTTACCGAAAAAACTTAATCCTTTTTTTGCAAGACCCGCATAGAAATATGCTACTGATGTCAGTAAAGCTAAAGCAACCGTAGTATTAATATCATTTGTGGGTGCAGCTAATTCACCGTGGGGTAGTTTAACAACTCCCCAGGGAACAAGAGCACCCGACCAGTTTGAAACAAAGATAAATAGGAACAGGGTTCCAATAAAAGGAACCCAGGAAATATATTCTTCTTCTCCAATTTGGGTTCTGGCCAAGTCTCGAATAAATTCGAGAAGATATTCAGCAAAATTTTGCTGACCCGTTGGAATAGTTTGTGGATCTCGAACAGTTAGAACAGCTAAACCTAATAAAACAGCAAGAACAAACCAAGAAGTTAGAAGTACTTGTCCATGAACTTCAAAATTACCTATTTGCCAATATAAATGTTGGCCTACCTCTACGCCAGAAATATCTACAAAATTATTAAGTATAGTAATAGTATTTTGTATAATGTGCATATTACCTTTTTAAAATACCTTAAAAAAAAACTTTAAAAAAAACTTATGTTATGTTGGTTGAAAAAATAATTTCTGAATCCTTTCATCCTCAAAGAATGGAACTAAAAATCAAAAAGACTGAATATGAAATTTTTTGGAAGATGGGGAATAGCTACGTTCCTTTTGTTTTGGTTAAATCAATCAATTGTTTTTATTTTGATTTTTTTAGTATCTAATTATGTATTACCCAATTTATGATTATGTATTACCTAATTTATGGAGTAACCAATAATTGGTATCTTAGCAAAACTTAGTAATCAACTTCCTTTAACAATTAACTATTTTGCTGTTGAGTAGTCTTGTAGCCAGCAGAAACTGCTGACATCAATCTGTTCAGGATCAATCTAACAGATCCTGGGGCATCATCATTGGCTGGAATTGGGATATCAACTAAATCCGGATCACAATTTGTATCAACTAAACTAATTGTTGGAATACGTAAGGCTCTACATTCCCTAACAGCAGTAGATTCTTTTTGTTGATCAACAATTATTACAATATCGGGTAGCTTCTTCATATACAAAATTCCCTTTAAATATTGGTATAGAAGCTCTAATTGTTTTTCAATTAATGCAATTTCTTTTTTTGTACGTCTTCGATGAAAGAGTCCCGAATCGTATTTTTGTTTCAAATTTCTGAACCTTTTAAGTCTTTCTTTTGTAGTAGACCAATTCGTTAACAATCCACCCTGCCATTTGTAATTTACATAATGACACTGTGCTTTTTTAGCAGCTGATGCTACTAAATCCGCGATATAACGTCTCGTACCAACAATGAGGATTTCTTTTCGTTTTCTTGCGGCCTTAAATAAAAGATTACAAGTTTCGGATAAAAAATGAGCTGTTTGAACTAAATTGATAATATGTCGATTTTTACGCCTATAAAGAGAATAAGATGCTCTATCAAGACTCCATTTATTTTTTTTATTTCCGAGATGAACTGGTAGATTTTTACGCTCAGTCATTTTATACTCAGTCAAAATATAAGATGCCATTTTAGGATTCCATTCATTTTTTTTATTCCCGAGATGAACTGCTTCTTTGATCATATTTTTGAAAAGATTCCTTTTCATTTCTATTTTTTCCTCCAAAAAAATTTTTTGAACTATTCCAACGGAATCTACTATCTCTTCAGGATTACCCATATTTTGTTTTTTGGAAACCGACAATATATTCAAAAAAAAATATATAAGCAAAAAAAGATGCTTTTTTGAAAAGGGAAAAGAAGCATCTTCTCACTTTTCATTTAAACTAAATAGGTTGTTTTTTCTTGTTTTTGTATTTTGTTTTCTTCTTCTTCTTCTTGCAAACAAGGAATAGTTAGTCTTTTTCCCTGTACCTGCAGGTATGATATTACTTAGAATCACATTTTCCTTCAATCCTTTCAACCAATCAATGCGACCTTGAATAGCAGCTTTAGCTAAGACTCGGGCAGTCTCCTGAAAACTAGCCTCTGATATAAAACTTGGAGTATCAAAAGACGCCTTCGTTATTCCCAGTAATTTTGTTTTATAGTGGATTGCTTCGTCAAAAGCACGATCTATTCTTTGCGCTCGTGATAATCCGATGAGTTCTCCAGGTAAAAAAACATTAAAAATTACGTCGTCAGAAACCAGTACTCTTGAGGTCATTTGTCGTATAATAAGTTCTATATGCTTTTCACAAATATGTACTCCTTGAGATTGATAAACCTTTTGTATTTGATCAACAAAATGAATCCGACCTTGTTCCATAGTTATTTTAGTACTTATGAATAAACCCCAAAAGCTCCCAAAAGTTCTTGTCATATCTTGATTCCAAATTCGGAAATTCTCTTCTATATTTTGCACTACGGGATTGTTGGATTGTGCTTCTGCCAATTGTTCCACTTTAGGAAGACCTTGAGTTATATCACTGGATTTGAACCTTTCATAGAAAAAGGTTATTAAAGGATCTCCTTGATTAATAATTTCTGCAAAATTACCATGAATAGTAGCCTTTGGAGTAGCCAAATAAGGTTTAGCTAATCGCACTACTAAAGATTCTTCGCGAACAGCGATAATTTGACCTGATTCCGAAAAGGATTCATTTTTGCAAATAGCAAAATTTTCCCAAAGCAATTGTCCAAGATTCATCGTTGGATATCTATTTTTCGAATATCTTCTATATCTCATCTTTTTTGGATTCCAAAGATGATTTATTCTCGGATATATTAATACTTTTTGAAATTCATCTAAAATATAACAGTTAGGGATTTCAAAAATGTTGAAATTATAACAAAATTTATTAAATAAAATTTTGTTATAATTTAAGAAATGAGACGACGGATAAAGGTTTTCGATACTATGTAAATGACCGAAAAAACCAACAAAATGATTGTTGATAGGTTTGTTTGGATTTGACTTATTTTGTATATTGTCATTTTTTTTTGTTTGGAATAGATGGATTCGAAAACAATCAGATGTTGATAGAATTAGAAACATATTTTTTTCATTGTTTAATGAACGAAAGGTTGCTGTATAGTTACTTGGTAATTGAATTTTCCCACTCAAAGAGAAAGATTGAGTTTTGTCCAATACAGGAGGAAATGTCCTTTTGGAACTGATTTGATTTTTTTTTTGACTCCAGGCAGAATCAGAATGTTTCCTCAAACTAAATTGAATCGTATTGATAACAATGTTCTTTATTCGTATGGAAGTAATGGAAATAGAAGTCTCGGACTCCGTCGAATCTATTTGTTCCCAATTAAATATTAAACAAGTCTGAATCAACTGAATACCTTTTTGGAGTTTTTTCCCTCCATCTCCATAGAAACAATTGCTCATTTGAATATGCAAGTTATCTTCTTCTCTCAAAAGATCTGGGCAAAAAGGCACTTTTATTTCCTTTGGATTAGGAATTTTATATTCCACGGCAGTTCGTAGTAAGACAAAAGATTTTTTTCTGTGAGGTTTGTTGAGTGTTTGAAAATAGTTTTTTTCAGATAGAAAATCCTCCCCAAGATTTTGTCTAGGCGATACAAAAGTTTTGTACCAATATTTTTTGTTTTTCTTCCTATAAAAATCGATGTATCCAGGCAATATTTTAACAACGAGCTTTGTCTTCTTTTTGTGAATTTGAACTAGTCCACCTACTTGACTTTTTTTCTTAGCAGTTATTTGTGTATCTGCTCGAATAATACTTTTGTTTTGTATTGCTATTGGTGAGGATTTCTCGAAAAAATGAACTTCTTCGGGTATAAGAACAAATTTCTCAGGCGAATCACTATATTCTAGGAATCCCGGACTAGGACTCTTGTATTGAGAGTCATTCCATATACAAAAAGTAGTATTTCTATGCAAAAAACCACTTCTGGGTATCTTCAGAATACAGTTTGGATAATTTTTCCTTTTTTTTCTTTTTGTTTTTCTTTTTGGAGCATAAAAAAATGGGACCAGGACTCGATTGATTTGTTTTTTACCTTGAATATTGAAATTTTCCAAAAAAATCGGAACAGAAATAGAACTTTGATCTGGTTCTTCTTCTAGTTTTTCTTCTTCTAGTTTTTCTTCTTCTAGTTTTGGGTTTTGAAAAGAAACAGAATTAGATTGCAATAGATTTACAGAAGGATCAAAACAATTTTTTTGTTTGGTACTCAAAAATGCTATAGTTACTTGATCTTGATCTTTAGGAAATGGAAAAGATAGTACTACCTTAGGATTATATATACCCCCTGATAATATCCATAAATGAACTGCCCCAAATGTAAAATGTGCATTACCCTGTGTATGTTTAAGCGCATGACAAACAAAAGTACTCCAGTGCATTTCTCCGTTTAGCTCAGAATATATGTATTTAAGAACTTTTTCTTTTAATAACGATGTGGTAGTTCGAAATTCGCCAATAAGTTGCTCCGATTCTACATATTGGTGATTCTGAACAAAAACCCAACTTTTTGTTGGAAGAAGTGAATAATCTACTTTATCGCCACCATCATCAATAATGATGAATAATTTTTTACGGCAAATAAAAGCGGGATGTCCAAAAAATGTACGCGTAGAATAAACCAAATTCGAATTGAATTGAATTCTTCCATTGAAAGGGGCTCGTATTGTTCCTACAATATTACCAGTAAAAACCCCTCCGGTGTGAAAAGTCCTTAAGGTTAATTGAGTTCCCGGTTCGCCAATAGATTGGCCTGCAATAATACCTACTGCTTCTCCTAATTCGATCAAATTATTGTGACTAAGACTCCGCCCATAACATAATTGACAAATCCAAGATAGACTTTTGCAAGTAAAGGGAGTTCGTATAGATATTGCTTGAATCAAAAGATTCTTAAATTGATTAGCAAGTCCAGCACTAATATCTTGATTGCGTGTGGCAATGCATCTTCTATTTATATATACATCATCTGCCAAGACACGACCCGTTATTTTTTGTAAAAAAACGTTTTCTTTAGACCTGTCTCGATCTTGAATAGGACTGATAAAAATCCCTTGTGTAGTGCCACAATCTGTTTTACGTACAATTATATGTTGAACTACTTCAACAAGTCTACGTGTAAGATATCCAGCATCGGCTGTTCGTACAGCAGTATCCACAACTCCTTTACGAGCTCCATAGGAAGATATAATATATTCTGTTAAAGAGAGCCCTTCCTGGAAATTGCCTTGAATAGGTAGATCTACAATTTTTCCTTGTGGATCTGACATTAATCCTCGGATACCTAGTAATTGGTGAACTTGCGATTTGTTTCCTCGAGCTCCTGAGAAGGACATCATATAAACTGGATTAAAGGAGTTTGTTAGTTGAAATTTTGGATACATTTCTTCTTTCAAATATTCACTTGTAGTATGCCATCTCTCCATTAATTGACGTAATGTTTCGACTGTATGTAAATTTCCAGAAAGATTTTGCTTTTCCGAAAAAAAACCTTGTTGGTCTTCCTCTTTAACAAGCCACCATTTGGACGGTGCTGCTAAAAGATCATCAATTCCTAATGAAAAAGATGCATCAGTAGCTTGGTGAAAACCCAAAGTTTTCAATTGATCTAAAATGTGAGATGTACACATCATTCCAAAACGATCAATTAATCTTCTAATTAGCTCGTTCAGAGCAGTTCGACTCATCGCTTTATTATAAAAACGGATTTGTTTTTTTAGTTTCATTAAAGAGAAACCTCCAAAATTGTTTCAGTAGAATTTAAGCAAAGCTTTTCAGCCCTCAAAAAGAGGGCTTTTCATGAATCAAAGAATCATAATAAACATCACATTAGATTGTTTCAAAAAACTGGGTTTGTTTGGGGGGATTCCAAAAGCTTTGAAAAAGATAGAAAAGCTTTTTCAATTTCTCGATTAAAAAGAATACGGCCTACAGTTGTTCGAATGTATATATTAGATATTTTTCCCATTCGATTTTTTTGGATTGCATAATGTTCATAGATTTCCTGGGATGTGCCAAAAGGTTCATGTTGAATTTCAATAGGAACTTCTCGGTCTACTGAGGTAAGAATACCCCCGTCTGCTACTCTCCACCTCAACCATAACGGGCTGTTTAATTGTACTCGTTTTTGTTGATAGGCTATGAATACATCATCATAATTAGAGAAACAAGGATTCTTCTTGGAAGAGATTTTCTTTTTTGACTTAGACGGGTGGTACCTAAATTCAGAAATATCCTGGTTTTTATCAGCGGTTAATATATAAAGTCCAAGAAGCATATCTTGTGTTGGTATAGTAATAGGACTTCCACTACTTGGAGACAACAAATTTGTATGAGAAAACATAAGTAAACGAGATTCCAAAATTGCTTCTATAGATAAAGGTACATGTACAGCCATCTGATCCCCATCAAAATCTGCATTAAACCCTGTACAAACTGACGGATGTAAACGAATGGCATGCTCTTTTACTAGAATAGGCTGAAATGCAAGTATTCCAAATTTGTGTAAGGTAGGTGCTCGGTTTAACAATACAGGATGCCCTAACATAACTCTTTGAAGGATTTTCCAAATAAAAGGTTTCCTCCCTTGAATTAAACTTTTAGCAGCTCTTATATTGGGCGCAACACCTCGCCTTATTAGATTACGAATTAAAAAAGGCTGAAAAAGTTTTATTGCCATTTCTCGAGGTAATCCGCATTGATGCAATGCAAGAGAAGGACCCACTACGATAACTGATCGGCCCGAATAATCCACTCTTTTTCCAAGTAAATTCGCGCGAAATCTTCCTTCTTTACCCGCAATCACATCGGAAAACGATTTATAGGGCCTATTGAAAAGGTCTTCCCCCGGTTCTCCGCTTCTATCGTTATCTAAAAGTGCATCTACGGCTTCTTGGAGTAATCGCTTTTGAAACGTCATGAAATCTCTTTTTCCTGTTGAATAAAGAGGATCTCCTTGCATTTCGAAACTACTTTGAAGATTCTTATTCCGAATAAGAACTTTTTGATAAAGTTTATTCAAATCTGACTCAGCGATTATTTGTTCACCTAAAACAAAAATAGGTCTTAGTTCGGGAGGAAGAACTGGTAATAGACATAAAACCATCCATTCCGGTTTTATTTTTGCTTGTATCAAATATTTCACGAATTTTATGCGTCTGACCAAAAAATTCTTTCTTTTTTGTATTTTGTTTTTCTCTCTTTGGGTTCTTTGGATTTTGTAATTCCTTAGGAGCTTTTTCCATTCCATATATGAATGGGTCAGCAGAATGCGTAGATCCAACCCAGTAAGCCGTTTTTGTATAGCATTTCCTCCGGTAGCCAATTCTCTCTCTTGAAACTCTACAAAATTCCAACTAGAAATATAAGGGAAAAGAATTCCTATCCAGGATGGAAGGTTCTCATCTTGTAATAGACCTCGGAATCGCAAAATAGTGGGTCTGTTAGCCGCAGGCCTAGTAATAAAAAGATTTAGATAGGTTTTTTTGTAATCCTCCCTCTAGAATCGGACGTGAAAGTTCCCTTTCATCCGGCTCAAGTCCACACCACAAGTTTTGAAAAAAAAATTTTGTTGCTTGGGTAAAGGTAAAAAAACTAAGCAAAAAGCTACTCGTTGCTCAAGTTCTAAGGAAACTTGATTTTTTCATCAAACTAAGAAATTTTGAGCAGTCTTTCCCCAATACATCTTTTTTCGAAAGAAAAGTTTCGGATCGTCTGAAACTAACTTATAAGGGTTTATTTGTCTGTCGTTCCTTCTATTAGATCTTTTAGGTTTCTGCTCTACTTCGATGGTTATAAGATTAACAGAAGCATATATGCAATGACTATACTTCTATAACCATAGTGTCTGGAAAACTTTTCAGAGTCTTTCCAATGAAAGATACTAATTCCATGATGGAAAATAAGCATTAATTTAGCGAAGCCAAAAAAGCAGTTCGATATTTAAAATCTCAACCTTAGACTAAAATCTTTTTCTTTGACATCCTATTTAAGATGTTTTCAAATCTAAGTTTCATGTTACTTCCAAGGATTAACATGTTAGAGTTAAGAGCATCCTTAAAAAACAAAGGATGACAGTTCTTTTGCATCTGTATAATTGGAACTTCTGATCAAGTCACACATTGCAGTATACTAGGTCTATTACTTCAGATTTTTTCTTTCCTATTAGAGTCGGGATATAACTGGGCACGCGTTTGATATACCAGATATGAGCCACCGGACACGCTAATTTAATGTATCCCATTCGGTATCTTCGAATTCGAGAATCCACAAGTTCAACTTCACAATATTTACAAAAATTAGAGTCTTTCTTCTTTTTCCGGTCAACAAAAGCGAAGCCTTTCTTTTTTTGTCCAGGCTTTTTTTCACAAGCACAAACTCCACTTTTCACAGGTCCAAAAATTCGTTCACAATATAATCCGTCTCTTTGTGGTTTCTTTGTTGTTGGGTCTAGAGTATCGGGGTTAGTCACTTCTCCAACTCTTTTCCCGTTTGGTAAAATTGTTTCAGACCAGGCCCGAATCTGCTCAGGAGAAACTAATGTAATTTTGAGTTTTTGATGTTTTTTTTTCGAGTCAATCATAAAAAATTTTCATTGATTGGACTTATATTCTATCTACATGTACATGAAAGTCTTTTTCTGATATAATAGTATGCTGAATTTCTAAAGCTAAAGATCGTAGTTCTCGAATGAGTACTCGAAAAGATTCTGTAGCAGTGTTAGCTTTAGGCACGGAACGACCATCCAAGATGGATTTAAGTACTTTCTTACGAGCTTCCATATGGTCAGATTTGACAGTAAGCATCTCTTGTAAAATACAAGCAACACCAAAACTTTCCAAAGCCCAAACTTCCATTTCTCCTAATCGTTGACCCCCTCCTTTGGATTTCCCTTGGACAGGTTGTTGTGTAATTCGTGCATAACTTCCAGTGGAACGCGCATGCATTTTATCCTCAACTTGATGAATTAATTTCATCATATAAGCTTTTCCTATTGTTACGGGTTGTTCGAATATTTCTCCTGTTCTTCCATCAAATATTTTGGTTTTTCCAAGATGTTCAAGTTCAAAAACCCACGGATTAGCTGTTTGCTCACTAGCTTTATAAAGCTCAGAAAAAACTAGTTTTCTTGAAGCTTCTTGCTCATATCTTTCATCAAAAGGCGGTATTCGATAATGTTTGTTTGTTAGAGTTCCTGCTAAACCAAGCAAACATTCAAAGATCTGTCCTACATTCATTCGGGAGGGTACTCCCAAAGGGTTTAATACCATATCTACAGACACCCCGTTTTGTAAATACGGCATGTCTTGTCTAGGCAAAACAACGGAAATAATTCCTTTATTACCGTGCCTTCCGGCTACTTTATCACCCACTTGTATTTGACGTTTTTGTAAAAGATATACATGGACTTTTTCCGAATCACTATATACATGGTCGATTGGATAGACTTTTTCATAAATCGTATCATCATAAAAATCCTCTGTATCATCATCCTCTTCATTCTCTTGATGGACTTTTTCCAAATCATCTTCCCATAATGTTTCGAGTTTGATCCAATTCAAGTCAATAACTTGACCTTTTCCACCTGCTCTTAGACAAGTTTCTTTTGTAGGAGGAGTACAAAAAATATCTTGTAATAATCTTAGCTCTGGAAAACGCGAGAATTCCTCCGGGGAGCGTGGTTTTAGTTTACCCACTAGAACATCACCTGGTTGTACCCAAGATCCTACTCTAACAAGGCCATTTTCATCTAAATGACGAAGTAAATAAGGGTCTAATTGAGGTATTTTTTTTGTCAATGTCTCACACTCCGTCGTACAAATTGTAGTTTCGTATCGTGTGATATGAAAAGAAGTCAAAATATCTTCATATATCAAACGTTCACTAATGAGGATTGCGTCTTCAAAATTGTACCCTTGCCACGGCATATAAGCTACTAATATATTTTTTCCCAAGCATATTTCTCCACCTACTGTAACTGCACCATCTGCCAAAATTTGTCCTTTCTTTATATATTTTCCTTGGTTAATGTGAGGTTTTTGATACATCAAAGTATTGCTATTAGAACGTTGGTATGTCTGTAATTCGATTTGTGTAGTGTTTCCTTTTGAAGATGAAATAATAGTTTCAGCATCGATATATTTGATTCTTCCTTCTTGTTTACTTATAGCTAAATTTCCGGAATCTAGCGCTACTTGACTTTCTAAACCAGTTCCAACAATGCATTTTTCTGGTTGAAGCGGTGGAACTGCTTGGCGTTGCATATTCGAACCCATTAATGCGCGAGTTGCATCATTATGTTCTAGAAAAGGAATCAGAGAAACTCCAATAGAAAAATATTGGAAAGGCAAAATACTTCTGAAATGAATTTGTTCCCATGCAATAGATAGAAATTCTTGGCGATATTGAGTTGGAGTATTTTTCTTTTCTGGAATCTTTTGATCTACCGCCAAAAAATTTCCTAGGGCTATTCGATAAGATTCATCTTCACTTGGTAAAAGATAAGAAATCAGTTGTTCTTTTTTGGTTTTTTCAGCTATCTTATAGAATGGACTTTCTAAAGAACCTGAATTATCAACTTTTGCAGAAATCGCCAGTGAGGCGATAAGTCCAGCATTCTGTCCTTCGGGTGTATTTATGGGGCAAAAACGACCATAATAACTAGGATGAATATCCCGTGCACGAAAACTAGCTGTTTGTTCTGTTAAACCCCCAGGGCCTAAAAAGCTGACTTTTCGCGCATGAAGTATTTCCGCCAATGGATTTGTTTGTTCCAAAAATTGAGATAAAGGATGTAACCCAAAAAAATGGTTCAAAGTTTTCGTTATTTCGGTGGAAACTAAAAAAAACTCAAACTCTGGTAATATTATGCGTTTATTCTGGTTTTCTATTTCTATTGTTTGCATAATTTCTTGAATTAAAACTTTCACATTATCTAGAGCTATTCCAACTTCTTTTTTTAAGAAATCTGCCACAGAACAAAAACGACGATTTTGAAGATGATCGATATTATCAAACGTACCTACTCCATAGCTTAATTTAATAAGGTATTCTACAATAGCTAATACATCTTGTGGTAATAAAAAAATTTCGTTCTCAGGTATTTCAAGATTGAGTTTTTTATTCAGATTTTGTCGACCGATTCTTCCTAGTTTACACCTTTTTGAAAGAAAGTTAATCAACTTCTTAGAGAGAAACTCGGAGAAAGCCAAATCTTTGCTATTACATTTAATCGAGTCGAGTTCCTCATAAAACGTCAAAATGGCACCTCTTTGTCGAGATAGTTTTTTCTTCAGCTTTTTATTATTGCAAATTAATCCCCAACCTTCAAATCCTTTTAGATAGCAAGTATTGTTAAGAATCTCTTCAATATTAAGACCCATAACAAAAAAAAACACTAGTATAGAAACTTTCTTTTTTCTGCTTACACGAACCCAAATATTTTTTTCTCTATCGAGTTCAAATTTTAATCTTCCACCACAATCGGAAATTAGGGTGCTAGTACAGATATTTCCAGTTCTTTTTCGTTCCAAACTATAGTAGATACCGGGGTTTCTTATTAGCTGATTAACTACAACCCTGTAATTTCCGTTTATTACAAAAGTTCCTTTGTTATTCATCAGAGGAATTTCCCCCAGATATATCATTTTTTTGCTTAGAATTTTCTTCCAATAAACGAAAAATCCGGGTACATAAAATTTCGAGGAATATGTAAGACGCTGGTATACAGCATCTCTTTCGTTTATTGAAGGTTCAATTATTTTATAATTTTTACCGAAAAAAAACTCCAGCCCTTTTTTCGTATTTTCAATTTTTGGAAACTGGAAAAGTTTTTCTTGTAAACCTTGCTCAATGAAACGACAAAAACCTTCCAATTGTATTTGACCAAATTCAGGAATTGTAAACATTTCCTTCTTTTCTTCGAATTGCATTGGGATTCTCCTATGTGGGTATTTCTCTTTTTCTAGAATAGAATGCTTTTTTTTTTATCTATTCTAAACTAAATATGTGTTGTTAATATCTTGGAAAAAGAAAACTTCGTTCTCATTCTTTTCTTTCGTCTTCAAGTTGACTTTTATAGCTCCTTGAAACTAAACTAAATTTGAGTTTAGATTTGAGTTTTTTTAGTAAAAAATTCCTGAACTCCTGGAAAAAATTCCATTGCAACCTTAAATACACACGGTTGATTCGGCGACATGGCCAAGCGGTAAGGCAGGGGACTGCAAATCCTCGATCCCCAGTTCAAATCTGGGTGTCGCCTAAAAAACTCCCCGGATTTTCTTGTTATCTCGTTTGTAACAAACTTTTTTTATTTTAGTTCTTTTTTCTCTTATTTAAGCATATCTCAGGTAGTCATTTATAACCATTTATAAATAAGGTTTGTCAGAATCCAAAGTTGGATTTATTTTATGTCTACTTTGCACTATGGTTCTTAGTTCTCTTATCATTAGTAATCAAATCAAAAATGAAAAAAAAAAAAATTTCTGAAAAAGCTTATGAATATAGTTGATATCGCTTGGGCTGCTCTAATGGTAGTTTTTACTTTTTCACTTTCACTCGTAGTATGGGGAAGAAGTGGACTCTAAATAATCTTTTTTTTTTTTGTTGTCCTGATTGGTTTGTTTCAATTTATTTATTATTTATTTTGACTGAGCTGAGAAAAATACAATGAAGTAGTACGAAAGAAAAGATATTCTAAACCTTTTTTCGTACTACTTCTAAAATCAAAAAACTATAGATAGCTATGTATATCTATCTACTGTCTAAAAGACGTTCTATTTTGCTTTTTGATTTTTGGACTTACAAGCGACCAAGGACATTCTTACGAAAAAATCATTTTATTTTCAAAACTCAATTGTTTTCACTGATCGTTTTTACATAAATAATAACTAAAAAAGCAGTAGGAATTGAAATGAAAAGTGCAACAGCAATAAGTGCAAGAATATTTACTTCCATAATTTCATTATTCGGATGGATTTACTTTTTTTAGGTAACTTTGTTTAAGATCTGTTTCTTGGTATGGAAATTATGAACTAATTCAGATTTTCCATTTTTTATAAGAGATCAAATCTTTGGCATTCAAAATGGTATATTATATAAGAAAAAAGTATTCTTTCCCATTGTATCGTTCAAATGGATCGATATAACAGAAATCGGTAGAAGGATGATCCTGTTAAAAATTAAAAACGTTTTTTAATAAACATATAAAAAGAAAAGTTTACGGTCAAAGATAGATGATTTTACGTGATAATTTTTAGGAGATAGGGTGCCCAGAAAAGGATTAATTTCTATCGTTTCTATTATTTTTTATTATAAGAAACAGAAAATTTTTTGAATTGAAATGAAAAAAAAAAAGGAGTGCTTTTTTATGTCTCGTTATCTAGGACCTCGTTTCAAAATAATACGCCGTCTGAAAACCTTACCGGGGCTTACTAGTAAAAGACCCAAATATAAAAAGCGTGTTCGACGCCGATTTTCTAGGCCCTGGTGGAAAAAATCTCAACATCTTATTTGTTTACAAGAAAAACAAAAAATTCGTTTTCATTATGGATTAACAGAACGACAATTACGTCAATATATAAATATTGCTAAAAGAGCTCAGGGATCGACGGGCCAAGTCCTTTTACAATTACTTGAAATGCGTTTAGATAATATTATTTTTCAGCTAGGAATTGCTCGTACCATTCCTGCAGCTCGACAAATAGTTAATCATAGACATGTTTTAGTGAACGGTCGTGTAGTGGATATACCAAGTTATCGGTGTAAACCCCAAGATGTCTTAACTATAAAAACAAAAAATCCAGAAGAGCTGAGAACTATCATTAATAAAAATAGGAGTAAGTTCCGAAGAAAAGTACCATATCATTTAACTCTGGATTTGGCACAAAATAAAGGAATAGTTAATAAAATAATAGATAGAAAAGATATTCAATTAAAGATTCAGGAAATGTTAGTTATAGAATATTATTGTTAGAATAATAGTATGTTAGAATAATAGTAAAAAAGAAGTCAGAAACACGGAAAGAGAGGGATTCGAACCCTCGGTAAACATAAGCCTACATAGCAGTTCCAATGCTACGCCTTGAACCACTCAGCCATCTTTCCTATCTCGGTATTGTAATTCCGAAAGCGAGCAAAAAGCAATTTCAAAATCTTATCTATCTTACGAATACCCAAAGCCCCATGAAAAGAATTCAGTTGAATTCTCTTTCAATTCAAACTTTTTTTTATGCATTAAAAAGTATTTTTGTGGAACTCATTCCATAAGGAAATGAAGCAAAAAAACAAAATGAGAATTGAATATGCCTAGATCTCAAAAAAATGAGAATTTTCTTGATAAAACATTCACTATATTAGCTGATATCATCTTGCGAATAATCCCAATGGCTCCGACCGATAAAGAAGCTTTTGCCTATTATAGAGATGGTGTGATTTGACGTGGTTTTTTTGCTATTTTTTTTGCTATTTACATTTTTTTGGTTTAAGAAAAAGTCGTTTGGTATAAATAGAAAAAAAGCCAAAGAAAACTTACGCTTAGTGAAGGTGAGTTTTGGAAATAGAACAACTCCTTCGGTCATGTATTCTTGATTAATGCATCCTTGAATGCTCGGATCTTTCGTATCGAGGTCAGAGTCTAAAGCAAAAGGGATACCATATATAATAAGAGTTCTATTCTATAATCGAAATTAAGATTCTATTATATATTCCCAGGTATGCAGAAAGGGAAAAGCACTACATATTAGTAATCGACAAAACAAAAGCTTCGTTAAATTTGAACATTTAGCCACATGACCCTTTATGAGAACTAGTGAGAATGGTCGAGACAACCAAAAACCATCTCGTTTGTACTTTGGATACCAATAAAACCATCGAAGATTGTTGAAGTGATTAATTCTAAATCCCTCTTAATACCTAATTACTTAAGTACTTAATTATTAAGCAGTAAGAACAAACAAATTGTGAGAGGTTCTTTTATTACGAAACTTTTATAAAAGACTCTTTCTGAAAAGGATAGCTAGAGATTTCGGAAAAAACACTAGCTCCCATAAAGTTAGAATAACAATCTTTTTTTATTCTCCTTACATACTAGAAGGGGGGAGCCGTATGAGATGCGAATCTCATGTACGGTTTTGAACCGGAGATATTTTTCATCGAATGAATCGAGAAAATAAACGACCGTAACGAATGTCAGCACAATCAGAAGGAGAATATGCGGAAGCTCTGCAAAATTATTACGAGGCGATGCGATTGGAAATCGATCCTTATGATCGAAGTTATATACTTTATAATATAGGTCTTGTGCATACAAGTAATGGGGAACATGCAAAGGCTTTAGAATATTATTTCCAAGCATTAGAACGAAATCCAGCCTTACCGCAAGCTCTTAATAATACAGCTTTGATCTGTCATTACGTGCGTCTATTCTCACAATAGAATTAGTTAGTTAATACCTAAAACGGGAAAGGTTTTCTACATATGCACCGTTACTCTTTCTTAAGTAAAGGTTGGGCCAGTTTTAGCTGTAGCAAAAAAACCCATCTTTCATACCCGAATAGGAGGATAAAAAAGCCTTTATGTTCCATGGAGAAAGTTTTTCAATTTATAAAAAGCACCATAAGGATCAATTTTTGATTTTTGGGATTGATACGATTAGATCTGCTCAAAGCAATACGAGATTTACTTCTGTAATAGAGTATATTCATTAAAAAATATTTAAGCAGTGGTGTAGTATCAGATCCTAAAGATGACGAGTACTTTCCTGGTAAAAACAAAGTATTCTTTTTTGTATTCTATACAGGGATAGTTACTTTTCACAAAGACTTCCATTTCTCATGAGGTCGATTTTGACGTTTCAAAAAAACTTCAAAGACTTCGTCTTACTGGGGGGTAGGATAAAAAAGCAGAATATAAATAATATAATAAAGTTCGAAACTTATGTCATTGACTTTTTATGGTCTTTTGATTAACCACCATAAAAAGTCAATGGCTGAGCCGTATGAGGTAGGAAACTCTCAAGTACGGTTCTAAGGAAAGGAAAATCTTTTTTTACCTATTTCGACCGAGGAGAACAGGCTATTCAACAAGGAGATCCCGAAACTGCGGAAGTTTGGTTTGATCAAGCTGCAGAATACTGGAAACAAGCTATAATGCTTGCTCCGGGCAATTACATCGAAGCACAAAATTGGTTAAAGATTACAGGACGTTTTGGTTGAATTAGAGAAAAATAGAATCAAGCTAGGTTGAAACAAATAGTTTTCAAAAGAAGTCCACATTTGTTATATTAAACATAATATTTTTTAGAGTTGAGCAGAGGTTGGTGTCATGTGATCTAAACTTTCTCGGTAATCTAATATTTTCTTTGGAGGGGGTTGGACTACGTCCAACCCATGTTTTTGTAATCCATGAATAAATAAAAAGTGATTTTCTCGATGGAATAGCAGATAAGATATAATATATGTATGTACTCTAGTTAAAAATGAAAAAAAAAACTTTTTATTTTTTGAATAGTCCATTGAGCGCCTCTTGTATTATGTCATAATAAAAAGGGAACACCTGCTTCAGATCCACTTTTCTTTTCGAATTGCTCCAGTTATAAATTTGAAAATAAACAAAGATTTGGATTGAGATATATTTCTCAGAAGTTCACTAAATCCTGTTAGCAGGTTTATTCTCTTTTTTTTGTCCTGAACGAGGAGAACTCCATGATTATACGTTCACCGGAATCAGAAGTGAAGATTGTGGTAGAGAGGGATCCTATAAAAACTTCTTTTGAAAAATGGGCCAATCCCGGACATTTTTCAAAAACACTATCAAAAACAGATCCGGAAACTACCACTTGGATCTGGAACTTGCATGCGGATGCTCATGATTTTGATAGCCATACCGAGGATTTGGAAGAGATTTCTCGCAAAGTTTTTAGTGCTCATTTTGGTCAATTAGCGATCATCTTTACTTGGCTCAGTGGGATGTATTTTCATGGAGCTCGTTTCTCCAATTATGAAGCATGGCTGGCCGATCCCACTCATATAAAACCTAGTGCTCAAGTAGTTTGGCCTATAGTAGGCCAAGAAATTTTGAATGGAGATGTAGGTGGGGGTTTCCGGGGAATACAGATAACATCTGGGTTCTTCCCTATTTGGAGAGCATCCGGAATAACTAGTGAATTACAACTTTACTGTACTGCAATTGGTGCATTGATCTTTGCGGCACTAATGTTGTTTGCTGGTTGGTTTCATTATCACAAAGCTGCTCCAAAATTAGCTTGGTTCCAACAAGTAGAATCGATGTTAAATCATCATTTAGCCGGGTTATTAGGGCTTGGTTCTCTATCTTGGGCAGGGCACCAAATCCACGTCTCTTTACCAATCAATCAACTCCTAGATGCTGGAGTGGATCCTAAAGAGATACCACTTCCTCATGAATTTATCTTGAATCGCGATCTTTTAAATCAACTTTATCCGAGTTTTGCTCAAGGATTGCTCCCTTTTTTTACACTGAATTGGTCGGAATATTCCGAAATTTTAACTTTTCGGGGAGGATTAAATCCAGTAACAGGGGGTTTGTGGCTGACGGATACAGCACATCATCATTTAGCTATTGCAGTTCTTTTTCTAATAGCCGGTCATATGTATAAGACTAATTGGGGCATTGGTCATAGCCTCAAAGAAATTTTAGAAGCTCATAAAGGTCCATTCACAGGGGAGGGTCATAAAGGTCTTTATGAGATTTTGACTAACTCATGGCATGCTCAATTAGCTCTTAACTTAGCTATGTTAGGATCTTTGACTATTATTGTAGCTCACCATATGTATTCTATGCCCCCTTACCCTTATTTAGCTATTGATTATAGTACCCAACTTTCTTTATTCACACATCATATGTGGATTGGTGGATTCATTATTGTTGGTGCTGCTGCACACGCAGCGATTTTCCTAGTAAGAGACTATGATTCAACTACTTCATACAACAATTTACTTGACCGTGTTCTTCGACATCGTGATGCAATTATATCACACCTAAACTGGGTATGTATATTTCTAGGCTTTCATAGTTTTGGTTTGTATATTCATAATGATACTATGAGTGCGTTAGGACGCCCTCAAGATATGTTTTCGGACACGGCTATCCAATTACAACCTATTTTCGCTCAATGGTTACAAAATACTCACGTTACAGCACCTAGTTTCACAGCTCCTGCTGCAACGGCAAGCACCAGTTTAACGTGGGGAGGTGGTGATATTATAACAGTAGGTAATAAAGTAGCTTTGTTACCTATTCCGTTAGGAACTGCGGATTTCTTAGTCCATCACATTCATGCATTTACTATTCATGTAACGGTATTAATTCTACTCAAAGGTGTTCTTTTTGCGCGTAGTTCTCGTTTAATACCTGATAAAGCAAATCTTGGCTTTCGGTTTCCTTGCGATGGTCCTGGAAGAGGAGGAACATGCCAAGTATCTGCTTGGGACCATGTTTTTCTAGGGTTATTCTGGATGTACAATGCAATTTCTGTAGTCATTTTTCATTTTAGTTGGAAAATGCAGTCAGATGTTTGGGGTAATATAAGCAAACAGGGAGTAGTAACTCATATCACGGGAGGAAACTTTGCACAAAGTTCCATTACTATTAACGGGTGGCTTCGTGACTTTCTTTGGGCACAAGCCTCTCAAGTAATCCAGTCATATGGTTCTGCACTATCTGCGTATGGCCTTTTCTTTTTGGGTGCTCATTTTGTTTGGGCTTTTAGTTTAATGTTTTTATTCAGTGGTCGTGGGTATTGGCAAGAACTCATAGAATCAATTGTTTGGGCTCATAACAAATTGAAGGTTGCTCCTGCTATCCAGCCCAGAGCCTTGAGCATTGTACAAGGACGTGCTGTAGGAGTGGCTCATTACCTTCTGGGCGGAATTGTCACAACGTGGGCGTTCTTCCTAGCAAGAATTATTGCAGTAGAATAACGGCGGATGGAAAAAAAGCATTATGGCATCAAGATTTCCAAAATTCAGCCAAGGTTTGGCCCAGGATCCGACTACTCGTCGTATTTGGTTTGGTATTGCAACTGCACATGACTTTGAGAGTCATGATGATATTACTGAAGAACGCTTGTATCAGCAAATCTTTGCTTCCCACTTTGGTCAATTAGCAATAATCTTTCTGTGGACTTCTGGGAATTTGTTCCATGTAGCTTGGCAAGGCAATTTTGAAAATTGGGTAAATGACCCCTTACATATAAGACCTATTGCTCATGCTATTTGGGATCCTCATTTTGGTCAACCAGCAATAGAAGTTTTTACTCGAGGAGGTGCTTCTGGTCCTGTAAATATTGCTTACTCGGGTGTTTATCAATGGTGGTATACAATTGGTTTACGTACCAACGAAGATCTTTATATTGGAGCTCTTTTTTTAATGTTTCTTTCTGCTTTATTTTTAATAGCAGGTAGATTACATCTACAGCCGAAAAGAAAGCCGAGTGTTTCTTGGTTCAAAAATGCTGAATCACGTCTAAATCATCATTTGTCAGGGCTCTTTGGAGTTAGTTCTTTAGCTTGGACAGGCCATTTAGTCCATGTGGCTCTTCCAGAGTCCAGAGGAGTACACGTGAGATGGTCTAATTTTTTGAATGTTTTACCGTATCCTCAAGGGTTAGAACCTCTTTTTACAGGTCAATGGAATTTATATTCTCAAAATCCTGATTCTAGTAGTCACTTATTTGGTACTTCTCAAGGGGCTGGAACTGCTATTCTAACTCTTCTCGGCGGATTTCACCCGCAAACTCAAAGTTTATGGCTGACTGATATAGCTCATCATCATTTGGCTATTGCAGTGGTCTTTTTCGTTGCTGGTCATATGTATAGAACTAATTTTGGGATTGGACATAGTATAAAAGATATTTTAGAGGCCCATATTCCTCCGGGACGTTTATTGGGACGCGGGCATAAGAGTCTTTATAACACAATAAATAATTCTCTTCATTTCCAATTAGGTCTTGCTTTAGCTTCTTTAGGAGTGGTTACTTCCTTGGTGGCTCAACACATGTATTCTTTACCCGCCTATGCATTTATAGCACAAGACTTTACTACCCAAGCTGCGTTATATACTCACCATCAATATATTGCCGGGTTCATAATGACGGGGGCTTTTGCTCATGGAGCTATCTTCTTTATTAGAGATTATAATCCGGAGCAAAATAGGGATAATGTTTTGGCAAGGATGCTAGAACATAAAGAAGCGATAATATCTCATCTAAGTTGGGCTAGTTTATTTCTAGGTTTCCATACCTTAGGACTCTATGTTCATAACGATGTTATGCTAGCTTTTGGTACTCCAGAAAAACAAATATTGATTGAACCTATATTTGCTCAATGGATACAATCTGCTCATGGGAAATCTTTATATGGATTTGATGTACTTTTGTCTTCAACAAAAGGGCCGGCTTTCGATGCTGGCAAAAGTTTATGGTTACCTGGTTGGTTGAAGGCTATTAATGATAATAAGAATTCACTATTCTTGCCGATTGGTCCAGGAGACTTTTTAGTTCATCATGCTATTGCTTTAGGTTTGCATACAACTACATTAATTTTAGTGAAAGGTGCTTTAGATGCACGTGGTTCTAAGCTAATGCCCGATAAAAAAGATTTTGGTTATAGTTTTCCTTGTGATGGTCCGGGGCGAGGTGGTACTTGTGATATTTCAGCTTGGGATGCCTTTTATTTAGCTGTTTTCTGGATGTTGAATACTATTGGATGGGTTACTTTCTATTGGCATTGGAAGCATATCACTTTATGGCAAGGTAATGTAGCTCAATTTAATGAGTCTTCCACGTATTTAATGGGATGGTTAAGAGATTATCTCTGGCTAAATTCTTCCCAACTTATTAATGGGTATAACCCTTTTGGTATGAATAGTTTGTCTGTTTGGGCTTGGATGTTTTTATTTGGGCATCTTGTTTGGGCTACTGGATTTATGTTTCTTATCTCTTGGCGTGGATATTGGCAGGAACTTATTGAAACTCTTGCATGGGCCCACGAGCGAACACCTTTAGCAAACTTAGTTCGATGGAAAGACAAACCTGTAGCTCTTTCCATCGTCCAAGCACGCTTAGTTGGATTAGCTCACTTTTCTGTGGGTTATGTATTCACCTATGCAGCCTTCTTGATTGCTTCAACATCAGGTAAATTTGGTTAACAAGTTCTTCTTCTTTTTAAGATTTTTAAGAAACAAAAGAAGCTTTCTTATCTTATCGAAGTGAAAACAAAAAATCGACTCAACAGAAAAAACGATAACCATTTCTCCATCTAAAAACTGATCTATATTTAGTTTATTGTTTTGGGTAATATGGCAAAGAAAAGTCTCATTGAAAGGGAGAAAAAAAGGCAACGATTGGTACGAAAATATCGTGTAATGCGGGAATATTTAAAGAAAAAGGAAAAACAAGTTTTCTCTTTAGAAGAAAAAAGCAAAATTAAAAGCAAATTACAGTCTTTACCGCGTAATAGTGCGCCGACGCGGCTTCATCGGCGTTGTGTTTTGACTGGACGATCTAGAGGGATTTACCGGGACTTTGGATTGTGCAGACACATAATCCGTGAGAAGGCTCATGCTTGTTTATTACCTGGTATAACCAAATCTAGTTAATAGACCTCCATGGTTTATATTATATAATATATTATAGGGATTTTCTTTTTTTCTTTATTTTACTTGTTTGTTTAAAACACAAACAAGTAAAATAAAGAAATTTGCGGAGTAGAGTAGTCTGGTAGCTCGCAAGGCTCATACCCTTGAGGTCACGGGTTCAAATCCCGTCTTCGCGTGAGCAAAATCCAAAAAAAGCTAATTTGATATGCAAAAGATACGTAGGAAAACAAAGCATTTAATATTACATTTTTTTGCGGATAGCGGGGATCGAACCCGCGTCTTCTCCCTGGCAAAGAGAAATTTTACCATTCAACCATATCCGCGTATATACTATACTCCCCGTTTTAGACAATCCCCTCCCCCTACGCTTGCAGAAAAAAAGATTTTTCAAAACTCCTAAAAAGGAAGGGAAGGGGTGTTATAGAGGGGCTAAAACGCCTTAGCACAGATTTAAGATATGAAAGAGTTTAGGATGCCTACAGCAAAAACCAATACGATCCATAACGAAACACCGGAAAAGACAATATTTTTATTACTTGACCAACCATCTGGCGAGGCAAATGTTATTGGTACACCAATAATCAATAGAAATGAAATAGCAATTAATGCAAACATAGTCAATTGAAAAACAATAGTCATGGTTAAAAAAAAAAAAGATTTCAACAGAATCAATATATTCTACAAAAAAATCTCTAAAATCCTAGATTTTTTTTTACCATTTAAACCTTTCTTCTTGAATGAAAAAAAAGTCTATAGCAGGAACCCCCAATACAATAAAATTGGGGGAGAAGAACGATTCTATTTCGTGTATAGGTAATTTTGATTTCTAAAAAGCTATACGTTACGTTGAGGGAGAGATGGCCGAGTGGTTTATGGCTCCGGTCTTGAAAACCGGCATAGTATCAAGCTATCGAGGGTTCGAATCCCTCTCTCTCCTTTTCTTAGTTTGTTGTATGTTTAGTTTTAGTTAAGAGGAGTCATAAAAAGGACAGGTTCTAAATCACGGTCAATTCCTTTTTCAAAACCTGCTGCAGCTGCACGAGCGCGTCCTGCATGCCATAAATGACCTACAAAGAAGAAAAATCCTAAAACAAAATGAGAAGTAGCTAACCAACTTCGGGGAGAAACAAAATTTACCGCATTTATTTCAGTAGCTACACCACCTACTGAATTTAAAGAACCTAAAGGAGCATGGGTCATATATTCAGCCGAGCGTCGTTCTTGCCAAGGTTGTATGTCTTTTTTCAATTTACTCAGGTCTAACCCATTAGGACCCCTTAGAGGTTCTAACCAGGGAGCACGAAGGTCCCAAAAGCGCATAGTTTCCCCTCCAAAGATAATTTCTCCGGTAGGAGAACGCATAAGATATTTACCCAAACCAGTAGGTCCTTGGGCCGAGCCTACGCTAGCTCCGAGACGCTGGTCTCGAACTAGAAAAGTAAAAGCTTGAGCCTGAGAAGCTTCAGGCCCGGTCGGCCCGTAGAATTCGCTGGGATATGCTGTATTGTTAAACCAAACAAAACAACAAGCAATGAAACCAAAGACAGAAAGAGCTGCTAAACTATAAGATAGATAAGCTTCTCCAGACCATACAAAAGCACGCCGAGTCCACGCAAAAGGTTTAGTTAAAATGTGCCAGATACCACCGAAGATACACATTGAACCCAGCCAGAAATGGCCTCCAATTATATCTTCTAGATTGTCTACGCTAACGATCCAACCTTCTCCCCCAAAAGGAGATTTCAGTAAAAAACCAAAAATAGTGTTGGGACTTAAAGTAAGATTCGTTATTTTTCTCACATCTCCACCACCAGGAGCCCAGGTATCATATATACCGCCAAAAAACAAAGCTTTTAGCACTAGAAGAAAAGCGCCAGCCCCTAGTAAAATAAGGTGAATACCCAAAATAGTGGTCATTTTATTTCTATCTTTCCATGCATAACCAAAAAAAGGAAAAGACTCTTCTAATGTTTCGGGTCCTATGAGTGCATGGTAAATACCACCGAAGCCTAGAACTGCAGAAGAAATTAAATGAAGTATTCCTGATACAAAATAAGGAAAAGTGTCTACAATTTCTCCACCAGGACCTACCCCCCATCCTAGAGTAGCTAGATGGGGAAGTAAAATTAATCCTTGTTCATACATTGGTTTTTCTGGTATAAAATGGGCAACTTCGAAAAGATTCATTGCACCCGCCCAAAAAACAATTAATCCGGCATGAGCAACGTGGGCTCCCAGTAATTTACCTGATAAATTGATTAGTCTAGCATTGCCAGCCCACCAAGCAAAACCTGTAGTTTCTTGGTCACGACCAGCTAAAGTAAGAGTTCCATTAAAGAGCGTTTCCACGGGGTAGAACCTCCTCGGGGAATATAAGGTTTTCATGAGGCTGATCTTGAGCTGCCATCCAAGCACGAATACCTTCATTCAAGAGGATATTCTTTGTGTAGAAAGTCTCAAATTCAGGGTCTTCTGCTGCACGAATTTCTTGGGAAACAAAGTCATAAGCACGTAAGTTTAAAGCTAGGCCAACTACTCCAATGGCGCTCATCCATAAACCAGTGACCGGCACAAATAACATGAAAAAATGTAACCAACGTTTATTGGAAAAAGCAACTCCAAAAATTTGAGACCAGAAACGGTTAGCTGTAACCATAGAATAAGTTTCTTCAGCTTGAGTTGGGTTAAAAGCACGAAATGTATTTGCGCCATCCCCGTCTTCAAACAGAGTATTTTCTACGGTGGCACCATGAATAGCACAAAGAAGAGCAGCGCCTAAAACTCCAGCAACTCCCATCATGTGAAATGGGTTCAAGGTCCAATTATGAAAACCTTGAAAAAACAGGATAAATCGGAAAATTGCGGCAACTCCAAAACTTGGCGCAAAAAACCAACCAGACTGGCCCAAAGGATAAATTAAAAATACTGAAACAAAAACAGCAATTGGAGCAGAAAAAGCAATAGCATTATAAGGTCGCAACTGTACAGATCGAGCAAGTTCAAATTGGCGTAGCATGAAACCTATTAGACCAAAAGCGCCGTGAAAAGCTACAAAGGTCCACAAGCCGCCTAACTGACACCAACGGGTGAAGTCTCCTTGCGCTTCAGGACCCCATAATAGTAGAAGTGAATGTGCCAAACTATTAGCAGGAGTCGAGACTGCAGCTGTTAAAAAATTACAACCCTCCAAATAGGAACTAGCCAATCCGTGAGTATACCATGAAGTCACAAAGGTTGTACCTGTAAACCATCCACCCAAAGCAAAATAAGCACAAGGAAAGAGTAATAGACCTGACCAACCTATAAAAACAAAACGATCTCTGCGTAGCCAATCATCCAGAACATCCAACAATGTTTTTTCGTCTTTGGAAAATTTTCCAAGTGCTATAGTCATATTAATTCTCCTTTTTTTTATTTTTCTTTTTGTTCTTATGGAATAGACCTTGGAGCATTTAATCATTCAAATTCAAAAAGAAAATGAAAAAGTATTCATTATTCCAAAAGCAAAGAAGTCAATTCCAGATCACGTATGTCACTCGTTTCTATCTCTAATTACTTTAATTTAAGAGCTTATAAAACAAATAAAAAAGGATACGCTCTTATCCTTATAAAATTGATGTATTCGCAATTTTGATTCTATTCAAAACTTTTTTTTTGAAAAAGGCTTTATTACGGAGGATTTTTCAAAAAAAAAAGAGAGAGATATAGAGATACTTATCTAAATTACCATTATAACCAAAAAGAGAAAGTTTTTTGTATCTTTTGTTTTCTACAAATCTTTCAAATTTCATAATTGAAATCCAAGCTCATAAAAAGTAACAAAATAAGGATTTATTCAACGAAATAAATAAGTAAGATCAATCGGTGGTTTACCCATTCAAAATCCATAGCTATTAGGTTTTCTTTTACTCTATTATGGTAATTTAATTTACAACTTTTTCTTTGAAAATATTTCATTTATTTTCAATTAATTGAAAATAAATGAAATATTTTAATATACTCTTATTTTTTTTCAGCTGTGATTTGAGAAGACAAAAAGTTCTCATCAATTTTATAAGGATTTTGTCAAAAGTTTCATCTTACTTTATCAGATTTATGGGATGGGTGAATATTGCAACCTAATAAAAGAAAAAAAGAAAAAGACTGGCAAACCTTTAGAACAAAAAGAAAAAAAAAAGAAAAAGCCAATAACAAAGCCCTTTATCGGATTTGAACCGATGACTTACGCCTTACCATGGCGTTACTCTACCACTGAGTTAAAAGGGCTTGCTTGTTTCGTTTTATTAAGTCTCCCAATTAATATATACAATGATTTAACAAAAAATGCTCGGTTTCTAGTTTTTAGTTAGTTGAAGTATAGTATAAGTAGGACTTTATTTCTGTTTATCACCCAAAAATTTCTTTGTTCTTTTGGTCTGGTTGTAGAGTAGAGAAAATATAACTCGCAAGTACGCACGAATTCTCTATTTTTTTTTTAAGATAGTTAGGTTCACAAACCGAATCTATCGCAAAGAATTGCTTGTGAACATGATCCTTTCTTTGCCTTTTTTTAGGAATCGGGAATTCCTTTCTTTACGACATATATTTTTATTCCAACAAAAGAAGAGATCCAGCTTGTAAATATCAAAGTAATGTATAAAAGAAAAAAAGTCATGGGCTAGATCTTCATTTTCCTTTTTCCGGGGATTTTTTCATTTAGGAGAGGATTTTTTTTCTTTTTCAAAAATAAATCAAAATTTTTGTTTTTTTTTTTTGATTTGCATAGTAAGGAATATCTTTTGGTGGAACATCAGAATGCTTATCAGTGATTCTACTCATATTGGAACTTTACGAGTAGCTAAATCATCTTCAAAATGTGCATGCTATTATGCATGCTCCTTTTGAAGATGATTATTTCAATGTAATGCGTTCTATGTTAGAATGGAAAATAAAATTTACTCCAACCAATAACAGCCAGTATCGTGGATCGTTGCGTACTAGCACGTGGATCTAAAAAAAGTGGTGGATAATTTTCTTTGTCTTTCCAAAGAAGAAAGACTTATTTGATATTGATATTATTAACACCTACATGTATTTCAAGTATTTTGCAAGAAGATTTCAAAAACTTTGTGGATAGAGTATCTATTATTTTTTTTTTGGTTCTGATATAATTTTTGCGGATGTAGACCATTATCAAGTGAATAAAATTCAAGCAGCGGATAGAACTTTGGAACAGGTCTAAACGGCTGGATATCCCCTGTGGTGTTATTTCTGCACCAGTTCATATTCAAAAAATTCCTTTGGGATATCGTCCTTTTTTGGGTTACAAAGGTACAAATCAAATAGCTGATTTGGTTTCTAATTCTTTTGCTTAAACATAATAATAAAAAAAAGGTTGTTTTTGGAATACAGAAAGTCAACTAGAGTTGCAAAAAATACCCTTTTCTTTTCAGATTCTAGAAGTTTTTTGTATAGAAGAACCTTGTATCTATAAAGATAAGAAAATTAATAGTCTGTTAAAGAATTGACAAAAAGTATCAGGTGCCATTATCTTTAGTGTATAGTTCAAATACAACTGATTGAACTATACTTGGGTTGAAAGAAAGAAAGTAAAGTATTAGAGAAATAGAATAGAATCTCTTGAAAACTTTGTTTTTTTTCTTTTTATTACTTTTGCTTTTTTTCGGGATAAAGGGTTGCTAACTCAATGGTAGAGTACTCGGCTTTTAAGTGCGACTAAAATATTTTACACTTTGGAATGAAGTCAAATTTTTCGGTTAAGCCACCGGTAATGTTTAAAAAGCTGCGACTGATCCTATAAATTCAAGAGGAAAAAATAGCATGTCGTTTTTGGAAAAGAGTTTGGATCTTATTTATTTTTTTAAGATCACTTTAGAAAGATTAGACTAGTTTGATTCTAATAAATAAAAAAATGACTAAAGAGAACATAATTTTGTTTAAGTTCGATGAACTCTCGTAGTTAAGGGAGTCTATGGAAAAAGCTGAAAAGCTTGAAGAAATGAATAAACCTGGATAAACGAGTTTCTGTTCCTCATAAAAAAATATTGAGGGATTCCCTTTACTAATCAGGAGTTAAAAGCTTTTTAGTTTCCGATGTGGGGAAGGTTTTTCTGATCAGTAAAAATTCAAAAAGTTCTAAGGACTCAAAAACCTATGTGTAAAAAATTTAGTGTACTGACCTGGTATTTTAGTTTTAGGCAGGAGAGCACTCGGTTGCTAAAATAAAAGATTTTTGCCTAATGCATGTTGATGATGCATGACAAATGAGATCTTTTAGGGATAGTTTTTGGGATGGTAATCCTTGGTTCTATTCTGATTGATCAGACTAGATTGCACCGTGTGTCTGTGTGCTTTTTATTTTTGAAATGGGTAATTTTTATAGAAAAAATATAGAGATACTTGGGCAACAACGTTTTTTATACCCACTTTTGTTTCAAGATGAGTTTTATGCTATTGCTCAGAATCTTTTTTCTAATCCGCGAGCTTCTGTTGAAGTAAGGGAAGAAATATGCAAGAATTGCAATAGTTTCAGTTTTTTTACTGTAAAACGTTTAATTTTTAAAATACGAAAACGCAATGTTTTTTTGGAAAGCAAAAACAAAAATAGTATTTCCCTCGCTCTTATAGCAGAAGGTTTGACTTTGGGTTTGGATGTTTTTTTTTCCGCACAGTGGAAACGTTTTGTGGATGGAGAGGGAGGAACCGAACAATTGAGTTTTCAATCGATTCATTCAATTTTTGCCTATTTAGATGAAACAACACCCTATTCCTTTTCTTCTTTAGGCATTAGAATACCTTCTTATGTTCATCCAGAACTTTTCATCCGAATGTTTAATTGTCTGTGTTGGATTGATGATGTTTGTTTTTTACACCTTTTAAGTTCTATGCTTTGTTTTTTAAAGCATTTGACGATTTTGGATAAATTCATTTTTTTCAATTCCAAAGGATTCATAAGATTAGTTTTGTTCCTGTGGAACATTTTTGTTTCCAAAGGGGAGTCTAGTAAAATATCCCTTTGGAAACAAAAATGTTATCGTGCAAAATTCAAATCTTTTGGATCTTTTGCTGAACAAACTCATTTTCATCGAAAGATGAAACTCAAAAACCCTAAAATAAAAGCACACGAAAAGTTTTCTGAGGTTTTTTTTTTTAGTCACTATTCTCGATTTGGAGAAAAATCAGTTTTAATTGGAACTCCGATCCTGATAAAAAAGTATAGATATTTTTTTTGTCACTTCTGGCAAACTTCTTTTTTTTTCTCCGAGACTTATGGACTTTTTGTTCATGAATTCTCTAGAAAAAATATTTCTCTTATAGGTTATTCCTTTTATTTTCAAAATCATAGAACTTTTTTTCGGATAAAAATGTTCTATGATTTTTTCTTTACAGAGTTGGTTAACAACGAATTTCATCCAAAATTTGGAATTATTTCAATAATGAAATTCTTGTCAATAGAAGGGTTCTGTGATATTATGGGAAGACCCATTAGTAAGTTGTCTTGGACTTGTTTTACAGATGATGATATCTTTGATAAATGTGATCGATTTTGGAAAATTTTATACTATTATTACTGTGGAGCAAAAAATAAAGCATATTTAGATCGTATTAAGTATATACTTTTACTTTCATGTTTTAAAACCATAGCTTTTAAACATAAAAGTACTATACGTGTAGTTCGGAAAGAGTTCGATTTTGAACTTCGTAAAAAATTCTTTCCAAAGGAAATCGAATTCGAAAGAGATTTTCTTTGTTCGCGGTTTGCCCAAAAATTCAAGAAGTGGCTATTGAAGATCAACTTAGCTACAGAACGTTTTTGGCTTTTAAATATTTTAAAAGTTCATTTTCTCACGAAGTCTTGGCATAAAGACCAAGATGCTTTGGATTTTTGTCTTATTGTAGAGAAAAACAATATTTTGCCTATGTTAAATAATTTTTTGTAATTTTTTTATTTACGAACGAAAGGCTTGTTTGCTTTATACAGTAATGATTTTGTATTCAAAAGATTTTTAAATGGATTTCTATCTTTTTGATGTTCAAAAAAAAGAAAATAGATAAAGAAAAGCACGGAGAAAGCCGTGTGCAATGAAAATTGCAAGCACGGTTTGGGGGGAGATTTTTTGACTTTTTAAGAAGATCAGATGATCTACTCCATCCGAAGAGTTCCGGGTTCGAATCCCGGGCAACCCATAACTGACTATTTCTAGTATTTTTTTATGTTTTTTGTATTCTTTTTTCTTTCTTTTTTTCGGAGAAAAAGGTTCATATGTCACCCTTTTCTTTTTCCTTCTTTCTTATGATCATGAATTTTGAACTCTTTTCTTGTTTCTTTGTTGACTTTAATAGTTGACTTTAATAAACCATTTCTGTTATACTGTTAAAATAACAAGCTATGCTTGGGAGTTTCTGATTATTGAATCAACTCCGATTTAACCATGACTGCAATTTTAGAAAGACGCGAAAGCGCAAGTGTTTGGGGTCGTTTTTGTGATTGGATCACTAGTACTGAAAACCGTCTTTACATTGGATGGTTTGGTGTTTTGATGATCCCGACTCTTTTGACTGCAACCTCTGTTTTTATTATTGCTTTTATCGCAGCTCCACCAGTAGATATTGATGGTATTCGAGAACCTGTTGCCGGTTCTCTTCTTTATGGAAATAACATCATTTCTGGTGCTATTATTCCTACCTCTGCAGCTATTGGTTTGCACTTTTACCCTATTTGGGAAGCATCATCAGTAGACGAGTGGTTATACAATGGTGGTCCTTATGAACTAATTGTTCTTCATTTTCTATTAGGTGTAGCTTGTTACATGGGTCGTGAGTGGGAACTGAGCTTCCGTTTAGGTATGCGTCCTTGGATTGCTGTTGCATACTCAGCTCCTGTTGCAGCTGCAACCGCAGTTTTCTTAATCTATCCTATAGGTCAAGGAAGCTTTTCAGATGGTATGCCTTTAGGAATTTCTGGTACTTTCAATTTTATGATTGTTTTCCAGGCTGAACACAATATTCTTATGCATCCTTTCCATATGTTAGGTGTAGCTGGTGTTTTTGGCGGCTCTTTATTTAGTGCTATGCATGGTTCTTTGGTTACTTCTAGTTTGATCAGAGAAACTACAGAGAGTGAGTCTGCTAATGCAGGTTACAAATTTGGTCAGGAAGAAGAAACCTACAATATTGTAGCAGCTCACGGTTATTTTGGCCGATTGATCTTCCAATACGCTAGTTTTAATAACTCTCGTTCTTTACATTTCTTCCTAGCTGCTTGGCCTGTAGTAGGTATCTGGTTTACTGCTTTGGGTATTAGCACTATGGCGTTCAACTTAAACGGATT